GAGAAGTACGAGTATACTCCATAGAATGATTTGGATGAAATAGATTTAGCATCCATGGCTGAATGGTCAAAGCACCCAACTCATAATTGGAGAATTCGCGGGTTCAATTCCTGCTGGATGCACAAAAGAAAGAAGATATATTTCTACATAAAAAGATATCTGAATAAAGTTTGTAGAAAAATAAATTCAATGTTTTTTTTATGTAAAAAACTATACAATGTCTATAGAAATTGTTATGATTACCTAGGTAAATATATATATACGTGTATATTGAGAAACAAAATTTAATTTAAATTTAGTAGGGAGTGAATATAATGATGGATAGAGTGAAGAACCCGGTACTTACAGAAAAAACTATTCGTTTACTGGAAAAGAAACAATATAGTTTTGACGTTGATTTGAATTCTAATAAGACTGAAATAAAAAATTGGATTGAACATTTTTTTGATGTAAAAGTAATAGCTATGAATAGTCATCGACCTCCAAAAAAGAAGAGATATGTGAATTCTGTAATAGAGCATCCGATTCGTTATAAACGAATGATTGTCACACTTCAACCCAGGAATTCTATTCCATTATTCTCGAAAAAATAAAAAATTATTTTTTATTCACTTATTAATATGGCCATCCGTTTATATAGAGCCTATACTCCAGGCACACGCAATCGATCCGTGTTGGATTTTGAGGGAATAGTTCGATCTAACCCGCAAAAGGGATTAACCTCTGGCTTTTTATGTAAAAAAGGTCGTAATAACAGAGGAATTATTACTAGCCGACATAGAGGAGGCGGTCATAAACGTCTATATCGTCAAATTGATTTTCGACGAAATAAAAGAAGTATATCCGGAAGAATTGTTACCATAGAATATGACCCTAATCGTAATGCATACATATGTCTCGTACACTATGGGGATGGCGAAAAAAGGTATATTTTACATCCCAAAGGAATCAAAATTGGAGATACTGTTGTTTCCGGCCCAAAAGCTCCTATCTCAATAGGAAATGCCTTACCTTTGAGTGCGGTTTGAATTATTAATTTACGTAATCGGAAATAACCGGTTAGGTTTGAAGCGAAACCTATAAATCTATCACTAATCCGATCGTTCTACGTTCGGTGACCTTGGAAGGAAACTGAGGAGGAACAGTAGCGGGTGATTAAGCTCAATATTTTTATTCCACTGAATTACTGACTTCTAGAGATAAGATAATATGGAGAAGACTATCTCGTCTCAAGCATAGACGGAACCAGAGGGGCCCTTGTTTCTAATATTTTATTTCACGGTAAACAAGTTACTCACATTCAATTTGATGGTCAAAGGCAAAATTGAAGCTGGATAGTGAGAATGTATCTTTGGAGATGGAAATAATGTTGAATATGCCTCCCAAGTTATCCAGAACATAAAGATATGTTAGCGTAATTTATTAAAGTCATTCATTCTGATGCTACATGGGGAACACAAGCCAGATGATGGAGAAACAAACTTAGGATGTGGAAAGTGAATTTATTTCTGAAACTTCATTTTTATTTTTTTTTATTTTTGATAATATAGAATTTTACGCATCTGGAAAGCTGTATGCCTTGAGAGAGGCTTGTACAGTTCGGGAAGAGATCCTCATTTCTGACAAATAAGAGTCTACTTCAACCAATATGCCTTTGGGCACAGCTGTGCATAACGTGGAAATAGCACCTGGAAAGGGTGGGCAATTGGCTAGAGCAGCGGGTGCTGTAGCGAAGCTTATTGCAAAAGAGGGTCGGTTGGCTACATCAAGATTACCATCCGGAGAAGTTCGTTTAGTATCTCAGAATTGCTTAGCAACGATTGGACAAGTAGGCAATGTTGATGCTAATAATCGGACCTTGGGTAAAGCTGGATCTAAACGTTGGTTAGGTAGACGTCCCGAAGTAAGGGGAATAGTTATGAACCCTGTAGATCATCCTCATGGGGGTGGTGAAGGCAGAGCTCCGATTGGTAGGGAAAAACCGTTAACCCCTTGGGGTCGCACTGCACTTGGGAAAAGAAGTCGAAAAAAGAATAAATATAGTGATCCTTCGATTCTTCACCGCCGTAGAAATAGCTAAAGAGATTGGACAGAAGGGGGAGAAAACAGAGGGTAGTTGACAATGACACGTTCACTAAGAAAAGGTCCTTTTATAGCTGATCACTTAATAAAAAAGATTGAGAGTCTTAACATGGGAAAGGAAGGGAAAGTAATAATAACCTGGTCCCGTGCATCCACCATCGCACCTACTATGATTGGTCACACGATTGCTGTTCATAACGGACAAGAACATTTACCCATTTATGTAACAGATCGTATGGTGGGTCACAAACTGGGAGAATTTGCACCTACTCGAATCTTCCGGGGACATGCAAAAAGTGATAAAAAATCTCGTCGTTGATTAGGAGGTAACATTTGATGAGAACCAATAGCTCAGATCCGGAGGTCCGAGCTTTAGCTAAGCATATACGTATGTCTGCTCATAAAGCACGCAGAGTAGTTAATCAAATTCGTGGTCGTTCATATGAACAAGCACTCATGATATTAGAATTCATGCCTTATCGAGCGTGTTATCCCATATTACAATTAGTTTCCTCTGCAGCAGCAAATGCTAGTCAGATTCTGGGCTTAAGCAAAGCTAATTTATTCGTGGGTGAAGCTAGAGTAGATGAAGGTGCTTCTTTGAAAAGATTCCAACCTAGGGCTCAAGGACGGGCTTATCCAATACATAAACCTACTTGTCATATAACTATTGTAGTAAAAAGCAAATCCGTATAAAAGAAAATTGGAAAAATCAAATTATGCTAATATCATTGGGGGAGGGAGGGGATGCATGGGACAAAAGATTAACCCACTTAGTTTCCGACTCGGTATAACCAAGAATCATCATTCTCATTGGTTTGCACAGCCAAAGATTTATTCCGAGTATCTTCAGGAGGATGAAAAGGTACGTAATTGTATCGATAATTATGTACACAGACATATAAGGAACTCCTCCAATTATAGAGTGGGAATTGCGCATGTCGAAATTCAGAGAAAAACAGACTTACTTCTGGTCGAGATACATACGGAATTCCCGGCCTTATTGATCGAAAGCAGCCATGGCCAAGGGATTGAAGAATTAAAGAGAGATGTGCAACGTAATTTATTGAATAGAATTCGAAGAGTTCACATAACTTTGACAGAAATAGCGGGAACATACGGAGAACCAAATATACTTGCGAAATATATTGCCTTACAACTGAGGAGTCGAGTCGCTTTTAGAAGAATCACGAGAAAGGCTATTGAACTGGAGAAGAAAAAAAATATAAAAGGTATTAAAATCCAAATTGCGGGACGTCTTAATGGAGCTGAAATTGCTCGTGTTGAATGGGCCAGAGAAGGTAGAGTCCCTTTACAAACTATCCGGGCTCAAATTGATTATTGTTACTATCCAGCTAAAACTATTCATGGAGTATTGGGAATAAAAGTTTGGATATTTCGAGATGAACAATAATTTATTTTTTATCCATTCAATTTATATTTTCAATTTGTATTACAATGTTAGATAAAGAAAGACTAAATTAATTAATTCCCATTCATTCATTCTATTTCTAATCCATATACATAAGATATATAATGAAAATCTTTTCGTAAAATAATATCTTGGAAAAGAAGTTGCTATGCTTAGTGTGCGACTCGTTCAAACTGAGGTTTTTAGGAAGAGACTAGGAAACCAACGAATCTCCAGTTTATACTAGAAACTAACTCATTGCTTCATATTATCATAATCCAATAAATTAACTACGAGGTAGTATTACTTTTTCCACAAAAAGAATTTATATTTGTGAAGCGAGAAACTATCCAAGAATATTAATAACAAAAATGAAATGATTAAATATTCTTTTCGAATCGTATGGTTGAAAAAGAATAAGACCTTTCGAGGAGCAGTGTGATAAAGCATAGAATCAATACTAATTATCGAATTATTCGATGATTCTGGATTCTAAAAAAAGCCTTAAGTCAATGAATACTAAGAAAATTGAATCTGTGAGAGGAAAATAAAAGGCTTCACTGCAGAGAGGGAACCTGAACGTGTATCTGGAAGCTATGGGAACGATGGAACTTCTGAACAAATAAGATTGATATAAATCTTATTGTTCATTGAGCAGGATGGCGAAATAAACCGATAATTAATATATTTACAATTTAAAAGCTATAATCTAATTTTAATCAAGCAAATCTTACAAGAGTTAATATTCGCCTGTAAAAATTCTCTTGCAAAATCTAATGAAGTATGAAAGGAACTGTGCAATTTGATTGAATGAGAATGAAAAATTAAAAAACACAAATTTTTGAAGACTTTTGGGTTTTCATAATTTCGATTTAGTTAATTCATATATCTATTGAAAATGAACAATGTTTCTCCTTTCGTTAATGAGATTTTACAAGATTTTATTTGCAAGGAGCCGGATGAAAGAAAACTCTCATGTCCGGTTTTGAAGTAGAGATGAAATACAATCGACTATAACCCTAAAAGAACGAGATTTCGTAAACAACATAGAGGGAGAATGAAAGGAATATCTGCTCGAGGCAATCTTATTTGCTTTGGAAGATTTGCCCTTCAGGCACTTGAGCCTGCTTGGATCACATCCAGACAGGTGGAAGCAGGACGACGAGCAATTACCCGTTATGCTCGTCGCGGTGGAAAAATATGGATACGTATATTTCCTGACAAACCTATCACTGTGAGACCTGCAGAAACGCGTATGGGTTCGGGAAAAGGATCTCCGGAATTTTGGGTATCTGTCGTTAAACCGGGTAGAATACTTTATGAAATGGGTGGAGTACCAGAAGCTGTTGCTACAGCGGCTTTGAAAATGGCTGCATACAAGATGCCTGTACGTACTCAATTTATTACTGTTACACCCATGGAAATACAAAACTAGGAAATGTCTATTCCATAAGAAACATATAATCAGAAAGATTCTAAGACAAGTCTAACGAGAAGATATTCCCTAATATAGAGATTAGCCATATTCCATCTTCCTCGCGCTCCCGGAGAAGGAAAAATACACTTTGGGGGATATGATCTTTCGACGAAAAAATGATTCAACCTCGAACTTATTTGAATGTAGCGGATAACAGCGGAGCTAGAAAACTAATGTGTATCCGAATACTAGGAGCTAGTAATCGTAAATATGCGAATATTGGTGATGTAATTATAGCTGTGGTTGGAGAAGCAGTACCGAATATGCCTCTCAAAAAATCGGGAATAGTTAGAGCTGCAGTTGTACGTACTCGTAAAGAACTCAAACGTGACAATGGAATGATTATACGATTTGATGACAACGCAGCAGTTGTCATCAATAAGGAGGGAAATCCAAAAGGAACTCGAGTTTTTGGCCCGATTGCCCGAGAATTAAGAGAATTTGATTTTACTCAAATAGTTTCATTAGCTCCCGAAGTATTATGAATAACAAAAGATCATATAGTTGTTCTACAATAAACAATATTTGAATGGTTTCGATAATCGAAAACTGGAATAATATAATGTATATAATAATAATATCTGGTTGATTTATTGCCAGCCGCCAATTTATCTTTCGAACCATGAACCGAAGCTACTCTCGAAAAATGGAATTTTCTAAGATATTCCAACTACTTGATTCTCCTAGTTATTCCATTGTGTCTCCTATCACTTGATGGAGAAGGGAAAATATATGTATTTTTTTTTAATCAATTTAGAGATTGTACTTCGGGCATAGCATATTCCTTCAAAAAGACTTATTAAATTAAAATGTTTATTCATATCAATAATAACCAGTTTTCATGGGTAACGACACCATTGCTAATATGATTACCTCTATAGGGAATGCTAACCTAAGGAAGGCAGAAACGGTTCGAGTACCAGCTACTAATATCACTAGAAATATTGGAAGAATTCTTTTACAAGAAGGTTTTGTGGAAACCCTTGGTGAACATCGGGAAGGTACAAACAACTGTTTTTTAGTTCTAACCCTGGGATATCAGGGGGGGAAGAAAAAACCATACATAACTGCTTTGAGACGTATTAGCAGATCCGGTTTAAGAATATATTCTAACTATAGGGAGATTCCTGAAGTCTCAGGTGGAACGGGAATGGCAATTCTTTCTACTTCCCGCGGAATTATGACAGATCGAGAGGCTCGGCAGAGGCAAATTGGGGGAGAGATATTATGTTACATATGGTAACTCATCTACATCTTTAATTCATTATTCCATATGGGAAATCTCTTTTATCAAATAAAAACTAACTAATACTCTATAAATTTATATTAGTTAATTTGAAAAAAGATTTTCCTTTTAATTAATGAAGAAACAGAGTTTGGTTGACATAGAGGTTGTAGCTACTGAATTACTTCCCAATGCCATGTTCCGAAAAAGATTAGACGTAATTATATATGAATATTACCAAGAATAGAGTGAAAGTAGGTAGGTAGAATCAAGTCTTTATTTATGATTCAAACAAAGGACGTATAATCTAATCTATAGACATCATTGAATAATCAGGTCCTCTTGAATTTTTTTTGTAATATTGGATGTCGAGAATAACAAACGAAAGGAAATAAATTGTCATAACGAACAAAATCTGCATTCTCTATATCAGTGATTATATCAAAATAAGGACTACAAACACGAAAATTCGTGCTTCTGTTCGTAAAATTTGTGAAAATTGTCGACTAATTCGTAGACGAGGACGAATCATGGTGGTTTGTTCCGATCCGAAGCACAAGCAAAGGCAAGGATAATTCTCTTTATTTATCTTTCCGCACAAAATTTTTTTATTTTTCTCTTAATCTTTTAAATCATATACAATTACTCTGTATAAATCACTTCCAATTCTATATAATAACTATTATTCTCATACATGGAAATGGGAACAATGCCAAGACTTATTAGAAAGATTAGTAGTCTACGTGGAGGTAAACGCGGGAGAATACCCAAAGGTGTTATTCACATTCGAGCAAGTTTTAATAATACCATTGTTACTGTTACGGATGTGAGAGGACAAGTTGTTTCTTGGTCTTCCGCAGGTGCCTGCGGATTCAAGGGTGCAAAAAAAAGTACACCATTTGCCGCTCAGACTGCAGCGGAAAATGCTATTCGTACGTTGATTGATCGGGGTATGGGACAAGCAGAAGTCGTGGTAACTGGTCCGGGTCCGGGAAGAGATACAGCATTACGAGCTATTTGTGGAAGTGGTTTGGCACTGAGTCTCGTACGTGACATAACCCCTATGCCCCATAACGGATGTAGACCTCCTAAAAAGAGATGTATATAATATTAAAGGAACAGCGATTGTGAACAGTACGAATAAAGTACCGCTATCTGCTAAATCTGCATATTGGAAGTGCATCGAATCTAAAGTTGAAAATGAGCGTCTTCATTATAGTCGTTTCATTATATCCCCACTTGGAATTGGTCAAGCTAATACTCTAGGAATCGCCATGCGCAGAGCATTGCTTGGGGAATTGGAAGGAACATGTATCACTTCTGCAAAATTTGATAAAATAACCCATGAATATTCTACAGTAGTAGGTATTCAAGAATCAGTACATGATACTTTAATTAATTTAAAAGAGATTGTGCTTAGAAGCAATTCTTCTGAAATTCAAAAAGCATATATATCTATAATTGGACCCGGAAAGGTAACTGCTCAAGATATTATATTACCACCTTCTATTGAAATAATTGATCCTGCATAACATATAGCCACTCTTACTAAAAAGATTCATTTGAATATTGAATTGAGAATTGAAAGAGATCGTGGATATCGTAGACAAAATATAGTAAAATCTCAAGATGGAAATTTTCCTCTGAATGCTGTATTTATGCCTATTCGAAATGTGAATTATAGTATTCATTGTTTCGAAAGCCACGACAAGAAGATAATGAAAGAGATGCTTTTGCTTGAGATATGGACCAATGGAAGCATCACTCCCAGAGAAGCAATTTATGAAGCTTCTCGAAGTTTGATCAACTTATTTATTCCTTTTTTACATGCGGAAAACGGGGAAAAGATTTATGGAATGGGGGATATAAACGAATCTAATGCGTCGTCTTGTTCCGTTCTTCCACCTATGTCGATTCATGTAGATCAAATGGCAAAAGAAGTTACTTTCAGACATATCTTTATTGACCAATTGGAATTACCCCCGAGAGCTTACAACTGTCTTAAAAGAATTAATGTACATACGATATCAGACCTTCTAGATTATAGTCAAGATGATCTAATGAAAATTAAAAATTTTGGAATCAAATCTGTTGAACAAGTATTGGAAGCTTTGTGGAAACGTTTTGGAATAAGTTTACCTAGGTAAACTTGAAGTTCAATAAATAACCTCATTCATGTTTCTCTTTCGAAGAAAAACAAACTACAGTTGGATTCAAATCATAGTGAGAAAGATCAAATGGAATAACCGAAATCACTCCATTTGAATTTATTAAAATAACTTATATTTCTTATAATTGGAATTTATTGAATCTTTGATATATCTAGGGATTATTTGCTTTGAAGCAAGTCCTCCCTGGATATGGGAAAAAAAAATTATTCTACAAGGGAAAATCGAACAATCAAATCAAGTAATTAATCTTGAATCGAATTATTGATCTTGGAAAAGACCTGAGGTTAGAGATTTATCAATGGGTAAAGCTGCCCCAATACCCAACCAAAGAGCTACTGCAGTACCAATTGGAAAAACTGTTGTAGCTACCGGACGACGAAATGGATTCTGAAATTTATTAACATTTTCTGGAAAGGGTACTGTCGATGATCCTGCGGGTACTGCGGCCATTAAAAGAACGCCCAATAATTTATTAGGCACTGTACGGAGTATCTGAAATACCGGAAAGAAATACCATTCAGGCAATATTTCCAAGGGAGTTGCAAATGGATTTGCGGGTTCACCGATCATTGAGGGTTCTGGGACTGCTGAACCTACAGTACATGCAATAGTACCTAAGATCACTACCGGAAAAATATATAAAAGATCGTTAGGCCAAGCGGGTTCTCCATAATAATTATGTCCCATACCTTTAGCCAATTTAGCTCTTAATACAGGATCACTTAAGTCAGGTTTTTTTGTTATCGGGATAGGCAAATTTTGATCTATTCTTCTTCCCATAGAATCGGACATGAGAGATTTTTCTCATCCGGCTCAAGCAATAACTATAATTTTTTTTTTCTTTTAGGATACATAAAAATATTATATGATCTCTAACGCTTTGTTTTAGGGATTCTTTCCAAACCCCATTTTATTTGAATTAAATATGCTCATTGTCCAAGTAGGCCATAATTTTGGGGTTGGGCATTATGATTATCAATATGCTTTTCGGACAATCTTATTCCTTATGAGTCATTTTCTTTTCCACGGAGGAACAAGGTTTTGAAACGTAATAGTATTAACTTGTTAACACTCCGGCTTATCTATCCGTTTTTCTTTGGATCTCCCTTTCACTCCGATGGTATTATTTCGATTGAGATGCAAGGAAAGTGAATGCATTTCTTCACCATATTCCTTTTATCCCAAGGAAAAATAAAAATATCTCACTTTAACTTACTGGATTTTGCGAAGCCTATTTGAGATTATAATTCGATCATGGAAATAACTCTCTTTTCAAAACCAAAGAGATTTTTGTACCCGAGTTTTAACCCTCCTACAAGTAGGAGCGAGATCGGGATAGAGACACATTTTATCATTGGATGTTGATGTGACAGATTCAATGGAATATCTGCATAGCTGAAGTTGAATAATTCAAGTCACACACTCCCATAATCCATCTTCTCTCTGAAAATAATCTATTTTCGACTATTCATTGGTCTGAACCCAGTAATACTTCGGAATAGAAAACAAAATCCATGAGATATTCTGTTTATAAAAATATCTATGGCAATGGAATAATTTAATGAAGTTAAGTTATTGAGATAATATTAATCCCTATTGTGTTTCTTCCCGCTCGTAAAGGACCTGAGATACCTTGCTTACGAATCATTGGAAAGTGCATCGGCATAGATACAGCAGTAAGAAGAGGTAATACAAAAGTGTGTAAACTATAAAAACGAGTCAATGTGGATTGACCTACACTGACACTACCGCGTAATAACTCTACCAAGGGAGACCCTATTGCAGGAATAGCTTCAGGTACACCAGTTACAATCTTGACAGCCCAATAACCAATTTGATCCCAGGGCAGAGAATAACCAGTTACACCAAAAGATACGGTTAATACGGCTAAAATTACACCTGTAACCCAAGTTAATTCACGAGGTTTCTTGAATCCCCCTGTAAGATAAACGCGAAATACGTGCAAAATCATCATTGGAACCATCATACTTGCCGACCATCGATGGACTGATCGAATTGACCAACCAAAGTTGACTTCAGTCATTATATATTGAACAGAGCTAAAAGCTTCTGTAACGGTCGGGCGATAGTGGAAAGTCATAGCAAAACCAGTGGCTACTTGTACTAAGAAGCAAGTTAGGGTAATTCCCCCTAGACAATAAAATGTATTGACATGGGGAGGAACATATTTACTAGTAATATCATCCGCAATCGCCTGAATCTCAAGACGCTCCTCAAACCAATCATATACTTTATTGAGATGGGTGAACTTTTATTTCATACGCTCCCCCCTCCGAAAACCGTACATGAGGATTTCCCTTCATACGGCTTGAGCAAAAAAATGATACGAAATTCATTGATTATTTCAATAAAAACTTCCCGAAAAAGGGGTAGAACCTAATCTTTTTCATAACATTTTTATTGCCTTGATCCCAAGTCGGCTCTTTCTTCCCTCCAAAACGAATGAATATTGTTGGCCTTTTGAACAATCTTTTCTCCTATCATCAATATATGTATTGAAAAAACAGTGATATAAAACAAATTCTGGAAATTATCTCGTTGAAACCTTGATGGATATTCAAAAACCTTAGATTCCTACTATACTCCGATAGACTCTTTTTTGTAGAGGAGGTACGATGGGTAAGAAGCTTCTCTATCGTCACCAACTTGATAAAATATGCTTATAAAATGGAAATGTTCTCTCATTTCCCAAGTATGCCGTTGTGAAAAATATATCGTAGAATTTCTAGTCAACAAATTTTTCAAGTTATTAAAAGTTTGGTAACGAAGCTTGAATAGCGGATATACATAAATTAATCATGGTTTAAATCTTCCTATTGAACTAATGCCTTCGTGAGCCCCGCGCTTCAGATGCTAACCATTAAATTGGTATCCAGCAAGGTAGGATCATTCTGTGAGAAAGATGACAAATTATTTTGTACTATCAATGATTAATTCGGACGAGTCGCACACCCGTATTCCAAAGATCTCCTAATTGGAGAATCACACGATTGAACTACCATGGAGAGTTAACCTACAGGCCCTAAGCAAGTCATTAAATCTAATGAAACAGAAGATTTATAAATTTTTCTATTTCACTAGATTGGAATATTTGTTTAGGGGGAAAGACTGTTTAATTTTTGTTCATTACCAACTCACCGGAATCCCATCCAATGAAACGGAGGAATTATAAAGTTCTAAGATAATAACTGGAGAGACTGCAAATAGGGCCATTGCGACACCCATAATGGGAGTGGTTCCCCATCCAGGAGCCACTTTACCATATTCCGAATTAAGTGGTTTTGATGGACTTCCTACACTGGTTCGTTGCGGTTTGATCCTGGGAATACCATCAATAATCTTTGTAGCCGTAAAACTTATTACATTAGTTGAGATTTGTTAACTTTATGTACTATTATATTGGAAACGGAAACAAACCATTAACCATTATATCGGGATTACTTAGCAATGGAAACTGCAACCTTGGTCGCTATCTCCATATCTCGTTCACTTGTCAGCTTCACCGGTCACGCTTTGTATACTGCCTTTGGGCAACCCTCCAAAGAACTTAGAGATCCTTTTGAGGAGCATGAAGCTTAGCCTAAGTGACCTTCCCTCAGTCTTTAGGGAAGGTCATTAATTTTTTAATCCCGGATCATCCGCTCGATGATCCAAAAATCATTTTTTCCCTTTGTTTGGAACTTTAGGTGGCTCCCGGAAGAAAATAGCAAAAAATATTATTCCTAAAGTACTTACCGGCGAGGATGTATGAACCAATGCTTCCGTAGATTCGATTGTATGGGTGAGGGAGTATAGGGATAACTTTCGTACTACTTAAAGATATAGAAATTAAATCTATCTAATCTATATAGATTAGATAGATTTAATTTTTAAAACGATATATATATTATATTAAACATTTTTAGATCGATGTTATACTACTTGTCTTTTGGTAGTTGGATCTCCTAGTTTTTGGAATGCTCCGAATTCAACTTGAGCATCTAAATCAGGATCAATACCAGCAAAAACATCTCTGAACGAGGTTCTAGCACCATGCCAAATATGTCCGAAGAAGAAAAGAGGAGCAAATGTAGCGTGACCGAAAGTAAACCAACCTCTTGGACTACTACGAAAAACACCGTCAGACTTTAGAGTAGCACGATCAAATTCAAAAATCTCACCTAATTGAGCACGTCTAGCATATTTTTTTACTGTAGCGGGATCACTAAAACTAACCCCATCGAGTTCACCACCGTAAAACTCAACAGTTACACCTACTTGTTCAACGCTATACTTTGATTCTGCCCTCCTGAAGGGAACATCGGCTCTCGCAATTCCTTCCCCATCCACCAAAACTACTGGAAAGGTTTCGAAAAAAGTAGGCATACGACGTACGAAAAGCTCGTGTCCTTCTTTATCCCTAAAGACAGCGTGACCTAACCAACCAACAGCTATTCCATCCCCATTGTCCATCGCACCTGCTCTGAATAATCCCCCTTTCGCTGGATTATTACCAATATAATCATAAAAAGCTAATTTTTCTGGAATTTTGGACCAAGCTTCTGATAAACTAAGATTTTCGGCCCTGCTGGATCGAACCCTCCGATCTATCTCTTGTTGAAAGAATCCTTGATCCCATTGATAACGAGTAGGACCGAATAATTCTATTGGAGTGGTCGCGGAGCCATACCACATGGTTCCGGCAGCAACAAAGGCTGCAAAAAACACGGCAGCAATACTGCTGGATAAAACAGTTTCAACATTCCCCATACGTAATCCTTTGTATAATCGTTGGGGAGGACGAACACTAAGGTAGAATAGACCTGCTAATATACCTAGAATACCTGCTGCAATATGATGAGAAGCTATTCCTCCTGGAACGAAGGGGTCGAACCCTTCGGCTCCCCACACTGGAACTACAGGTTGTGTTTCTCCAGTCAACCCATAGGGATCAGACACCCATATTCCGGGACCGAACAAACCAGTTACGTGAAATGCTCCGAATCCGAAACAAAGTACTCCTGAAAGGAATAAATGAACTCCGAAGACCTTAGGCAAATCTATAGTAAGTGCTCCCGTACGTTCATCAGTAAATATTTCTAGATCCCAATATACCCAATGCCAAATAGCTGATAAGAATAACAAGCCAGATAACACAATATGCGCAGCAGCCACGCCTTCATAACTCCAAACACCTGCATTAGTTACAGTTTCTCCGGTAATACTCCAACCACCCCATGACTTCGTTATTCCCAAACGAGTCATGAAAGGGATAACGAACATGCCTTGTCTCCACATAGGATCAAGAACAGGATCGGATGGATCAAAAACTGCTAACTCATACAAAGCCATTGAACCAGCCCAACCAGAAACTAACGCTGTGTGCATTATATGTACAGCAATTGAACGGCCAGGATCATTTAATACAACGGTATGGACACGGTACCAAGGCGGACCCATGCATATACCCCTTTCTCAAAGGGGAGTAGACACTACGTAACTTTATTGCATTCAAGGGCTGTGATACGATGCTAAAACCTTATCCAATCATACAGGGATTCACATCTATTTACAGTTATATGTGATGAGATATTGAAATACCAATTCCCTTCTTTCTCACAATGAAGAGGAGCAGGAATAGTTTAGCATCTCTTGATTCAGCATAACAATGAATATATTGGTCCCATCAAATATCGGAGTGATTCAAATAATGGATAACGCATAGTTTAGAATAGGGTTCAATATCGTGCTTGACTAAACCGAGGAGCATAATGGTATTATATACTCTATGTGTGTAATAGGTAAAGTATACTCCAATGGATTGGTTATTCGAACTGAGACTCAAACAGAGGTTCAATTTTTTCATCTATCCATATCCATATGAGTTGTTGTCTTTTACAATATACATCAATTTTTTTTATTGATTGATAAAAATATATATATATATATATATTATAGATGATTTAGTTTTCTTATTCATTGGCATCAAAGTCTATTTAATTGGACAATTATAAGGAACAAACGGAACTCGAACTTCTAAGGTATTACATTGTTAGATGCTTCCCATTAAGTAGTTCCGAGAAAGCTCTGAAATAACTAACTTACTTGCTGAATATTATAAAAAATAATTTATTATTTTATGATTTCCCATCCTTCGTACCCCGATCCAATTTATCATATTGACTGTTCTGTTCCATTTTTTCCTTCTGGTTGTTGATACAGATCCATAATTGAGAGAATTATCATAGAAAATCCTGTAATCTCTCCTTTGGAAGGACGGAAGTATTTTAGTAATTGTTATCTCTCCATCTAATCAGGTTCATGCCCGGAAAAAGTAGAACCAATATCCAATATTTGGTTTTTGATTTATTTCATCGGTATGCATTGGTCCATGCCGCTTTCGCCTTGTGTATCAATCATATTATGCGTATGAAATGGAACTATAATATGATTTACTACGTCTATTGGTGGAATCACTAGAGATTCTGTAGGTCTATATAATTGATACAATCTTTTTTCCGATCAATTATGCTCTCGTATTGGGGGGCAATATAATATTTGGTCCCCAAGAAACGCCCATTGGTGTTCCGAAAGTATCCCTTCGAATCTTCGGAGAGGAAGATATAGTTTGGATTGACGTACAGTGCGACTTGTTTTAAATATTTGATTATACGGAATCTTCCCGTCATTCCTTCCGATTGAGATGCTTCTATCTCACTTAAGATTGACTAAATGCTCAGTAATCTAAAGCGTGAGATCTCTCACAAATTTATCAATTATGATAATCTATGGCTAGCCAAAACCAATAAAGAGTATTCAGGCTTCGTTCAACGAAACAAACAACCGATCAAAGATTAATCGTTCTTGATCATGATGAAATGATATGGACAAGCATTTATAGCAGAAGTAAGAATAGAGTGGAAAAATGGCAGTAGATCCACTTGCTCCATATGTGCGAGTAACAGTCGGATAGATATTTCCCCGAAGTGGAGCATAAACCCAAGGATCTTATTAAGAATCTATTTGAAAACAAGGGAATTCTGCTGAAAATAAAATCATTGAATTGGACATCAGTTAATAGGTAGTTCAATAAGTTGAAAATGGGACACTTTGTAAACAAAGACAAACTTGAACTGGAAGTGGTAAGACTCATTCTCATTCTTTGAGATGAAATAAATATTTTTTTTTTTTTTATCTAACCAAAATATTTTTATGGAAGATGGGTATCGGGAGAAGAAATATCTAACTTTTTCAACTGCTCGAGCCGTATGCACTTAAAAGTGCGTGTGCGGTTCCAAAGGAAGAAAAGCTATAAATCTATCCTAATCAACCGACTTTATCGAGAAAGATTATTGTTTTTGGGCCAGCACATAGATGATGAAATTGCAAATCAAACTATTTGTATTCTGATGTACCTGAATGGAGAAGATCAGAGTAAGGATATTTATTTATATATTAATTCTCCTGGCGGAGCGGTATTAGCTGGAATATCTGTCTATGATATTATGCAATATGTAATACCAGACGTAAACACCTTCTGTGTGGGATTAGCTGCTTCAATGGGATCTTTCATTTTAGCTGGAGGAGAAATTAATAAACGTATAGCGCTACCTCACGCTAGGGTGATGATTCATCAACCCGGTAGTTCTTTCTATGATGGACAAGCGGGAGAATGTCTTGTGGAAGCAGAAGAGATGTTGAAACTTCGCGACTGCGTTACTAATATTTATGTACAAAAAACGGGGAAACCTTTATGGGTAGTCTCTGAAGATATGGAAAGAGATGTTTTTATGTCAGCGGAAGAAGCTAAAGTTTATGGCATTACTGATTCTATAGCTGTAGAAACTTCTTCGAACTCTCTAATTAATAACGGATTTAATAAAATTAACTAGGATTTTCAATAATAAAATAAATTCCCTACTTATGGTAAATATACAAGTGATCGGTGTGACGGATCCATAAGTAGGAACAATAGCTTGCATATGAGAAATAAATCTTATAAATGAAAAATCGAATTATAAGATTTATTGATACGAAATATAATAAGAGTTATAAAGTTTCGATTTAGTTCCGATCTTTCTAAAAGTTTATTTCACTTTCAAGAGAATAAAAAGAAACTTCTAAGGATTAGTTTTTGAATCTCATAATAAACTATTAGGGTTAGGATCAATCCAAACCGGTAAATCCTGCATACCGCACTAAAAATGCCTACTATTCAACAACTAATTAGGAATCGAAGACAACCAATAGGAGATAGAACAAAATCCCCTGCCCTTCGAGGATGTCCTCAGCGTAGAGGAGTATGTACCAGGGTGTATGTGTGACTCGTTTAGATCAGAAGCTCGAGGTGCAGGGGGATCGATATGGCAGGAGAATCCCCTCACTATAGTAAGTACAGATCTATCATCCACCAATCTTGGGGATGAAATTTATGGTTTCTATTGGTGCAAATCCGATCACCCCGATGCAGGATGAAAAGCAATTTCTCAATGATAGCGAATGGTCATCAATCCATTGAGCGAGGAATAAAATGCAATTAGAAAAGCATGATGCTTATATCGCCGCAAAAACGGACTTACAAGGTAAGCTGCCCAGCCAACCTTTACTATCACGCGCCGTTATTGTATGGATAAGTCTTATTGTAAGAAGACTTTTTTTTTGCTCGATGAATCGGGTGGAGCTGGGGATCAGAAACTATACGAGTCACTGGTAACATTCTCATTTCGTTTTGAGAAATAAGAGGCTCCGGCGTATAGGGGGTACCCCACCGTTGAAGGAGAAACTATAGAAACGATGGAATCCCGGATTTTTATCAGTTCAAGGCCCCATCCCTTGCTCACTGAGCAGATGCCCAATCCAAAAAATTCGTGGATGGGAAGGTTGAAGTAGCAAAAGCCACGGGAATCTTTATTCCCTACATCAGAAAGATCAGTAGTATCATTCCATGAAGGATAGTAAAGAGAAAGCGGACTTTATGTAAAAGATGCAAATAGCATCCTATTCCGATATACATCCGAAAAATACAATGGTAATTTCAATAATATTTCTTTAATCGCCATAATATTGTGATAATCACAACAAAGCGGGTGTTTTAATCAACTCAACCATATCCATCCTTTGCTCCTATTTATCATTCGAAGAAATAGAGCAAAATCTATTATAAAGAATATTAAATATAAGAATTTTTACATTTATTCTTCATTTAAATATTCAGTGATTTTTTTATATAGTAAGCAACAACGACTAGAGTTAAACGTGGCTACGTGGCTCGGAAACACCGGAAAGATATTATTCAACTCACATCAGGGTTTCGAGGAGCCCATTCTAAAATCTTTCGAACCGGTAAACAGCAAGTAATAAAGGCTTTAGTTTCTCCCCATCGGGATAAAGGTAAACGAAAAAGAGATTTTCGCCGTCTATGGATTACCCGGATCAATGCAGCAGCCCGAAATAATGGAGTTTCTTATACTAAATCTATTCAAAATTTATACAAAAACCAGGTTTTTTTGAATCGTAAAATACTCGCGCAGATAGCTATATTGGATATTAGCAGCTCTTCCACAATTTCGAGAGAGGTTAACGAATAATAGATAGGGAGGGGGATAAGGTATAAAAACCTCTCCGGGGATTGATTCACTCCGGGGAGGTATAAACATCGAGAGAATTACTAAATCTTGGGAATGAGTGAATAAATAGATAAAGTTAAGATTCCCTCTTTTCCTTAAGAGAATCAAGATCTTTTTATTTATGTGACCTATTTTAATTTCATCTTAATTAATGAGATTTATTATTAATAATATACAATTAACTTTCGTTATTGACAAAAGGTAACAAAGCTAAAATACGAGCTCGTTTAACAGCAATAGTCATTAAACGTTGTTGTTTCGAGGTTAATCTATTCATTCGTTTGGATAAGATTTTTCCCCGCTTGCTAATAAATCCGCAAAGTAAACTTATATTCTTATAATCAACAGTTTCTCCTGATCTAATTGGTGGCGAACGTTTACGAGAAGATCGCTCGGATTTGCCCATGGTTTGTTTCACGAACCTCCCCAATACTGCTTATTTTCCTATTTCTTTGTGAATAGTATGTTGATAACAATAAGGACAAAACTTTTTCAATTCCATTCGAGTAGGCGTATTGCGACGATTTTTCCGAGTAGTATATCTGGAAACACCTGAATGTTTTTCATTACCGTTTCGGACACAACTAGTACATTCTGAAGTAATTGTTACTCTCACATTTTTACTCTCAGCCATAATTTTTTGAATCTTGAAAAGACAAATGAGTTTCCGATCTTATGGCGAAAAATCTAATAATGAAAAATTTTAATAAAAAACTTTTCACTATTAGGGATATTCAATAAGATTCTATATTTTTTTTCGATGAAGTCGAATTTTCAAGCTCATCTTTTTTCCATTGGAACTTGATTCTTCGATAAGACTTAATTCAAATATTTATTTGGGAGTTTCCAACCAAAAACTAATAGGTTAAGGTTAACTCAAAAAGTGGTCAACTTGAAATGGTAAAAGTATATTCTTGGGGAAGAGAAAGAACTAAAGCATCCGGGGAAGAACGATTAATCTCTGTCGATAAACCAGCTGAAGATCCGAACCACAACGTAGCTACAACAGGCGCTGTGGAAAGATATGTTTTTACATCTTGCATTGCAAGTTCCTCCCCTTCCTTAAATCACTTTCTTCCGGTTTTCAGAAACTAGATTGAAAAGATTCTTACTAAATTTTGAAATAATTGAAATATTCATTTTTCTACGAAGGTTCATATAATATAAGTAATGACAGAGTAATAGAAATAAGCGAAATTTGTTCTTTCTTACTAAATCTTTGATACTTTTTAAGTGATTTTTTAGTAATTGATTTTATTAAATTCTTTCCTGTGTATGTTATTCTACCTCGATAAATCAATAAAAAATATATAATAACTTATTTGAATTTCTATTTACTATTAAATAAATAAATAAATGAATAAATAGTATAAAATACCATCATCTCATCGCTTAATTGTTCGAATTTCAAGAAGAATTATTTACGATGAATGGTTGTTCTCCAGTATAATATCCCTCATAAAAAAGGATTTTATTAAACAAGTCACAAATCTTTTCATAGGGGAAATACAAAAGTTTCAATTTCAATGTTCTTGCATATAAGATTCCCTTGTTTTTAATGTTTTTAAGAATCCATAAAAAAAAAATAGTTAAATTATTAGAATTATTCCATAATGGATTGCAATACAGAAAAGGACGTTGAGGAAATAGGGATGGGACGATGTAGGCAAGAAACTTTAAATAAAGTACAATCCATCTTGTATGAAAGTTGGGAGGGATGTAGCGCAGCTCGGTAGCGCGTTTGTTTTGGGTACAAAATGTCGCAGGTTCGAATCCTGTCATCCCTAACCCGAATCTCATACGTATGAGAGATATTCGAACGAATAGTTATTCGCGGAATACTAGCAATAAGTATTCAAGAAATAGGAGAGAATAAAAGAAGATTATCTCTCTATCCACGACCTCCTATGTGATGCAAAAAAAAAGCGCTCTTAGTTCAGTTCGGTAGAACGTAGGTCTCCAAAACCTGATGTCGTAGGTTCAAATCCTACAGAGCGTGATTTTAATAATAAAATTGAATTTGATGTGTTTTTTCCTTTTCCATAATCAAATTTTGAACTCAATTAGATTTATTGATAAAACAGCAAAAATTATTGATCAATTTGACCTCCCTAAGAAGGGAGGCAAGTGTGGGATGCTAAACGTAATCCAATCCTCGGTCAAAGATCCAATTGATCACCACGTCAGTATTGTGAATATGCAGTTACAAATAATCCAGCTGAAGTTGTTGGAATCGAACCTGATACGATTCCGGATGGCAAAGCTTCAACCGTTTCTTTCTGAGTTAACGAAGACAATATCTAACTTAGATAGTACCCAAGTTTATTGTAAATCTCAATAACCACCATCTGGCAGAAAATTTTCCTTTATTTTCCCCGTCATTATTTTCTAGATAAGTTTTATCTTATTTGAGCCAGTAAGTGGAACTAAAGCTGGAGTTAGAGCAGCCAATAGGAATACGAAGTAGCTAGGTATAATAGACATAGAAAAAACTTTAAATGGTAATAACGAATTTAGTATACACCCTTGTAGAGCAATTACCTAAATCTCTTTATGACCCAAAAAATAAAGATTAATTCGAAGTACAAAAAATCCAATTGAAACTAATTAGAGATTCTTTCTTATATTCGTCATTACCCTTGCATAATAATAATATGAAGAATATATGATTGGTAATGGGGGATATAAAAAACACTTTTTAATAAGTAAAAAAGGAAGAACTATATTCAAATAATCGTTATCCTAAATCACTTTTAATATTTGTATCAATTTCCGGTCCGTGAATTGATAAAACGACTCGGAAATCGTGCAAGTTCCTACTGTATGACCTCCACGAACGAATAGCGAAACGCTTTTATTTTCATTTTAAAAGTTTAATTAATTTAATTAAAGTGAATTCTCATCAGCATTCTTTTTTGTATTTCTTTTGCCAGAATTACATAGTATTGAAATGATTCAATCTTATCAATTACATCAGTAATACGAACATAAAATTTGGATGATATTTTTTTGGGAGGGATTGTTGTTTGTTCCTCCCAAGGAAAGGAATATAGACTTGTGCTTTGAATCGAGTATGGGATTTCGCAGTCCCAGACCTGGCAACCGCCATTCCACATTGTACATTTTCCCTTGTTTGCATTCGACCCTAAAGAAAATAATTCTTCTTACATTCCTTATCTTCAACAATAAATACTTTATGGAATGGAGCTTTTTCCTTTGAACCCGTGATGATACTACTCTATTACGAATTCCTTTCGATCCAACTATTTTTACAATTTATCCAAAACAATTAATTTCTATCCCTATGCTATCAATATTGCTTCACAAACTATGAGGAAACAAAAAAAATCAGTCATAGTAAAAGTTTTATTTATCTCATGCTGGGATGCAGGAATTCGATATCCACCTAATCGTAAATATCTTTGTTTGTATTTACCTCTAGACGAATACTCAGTAAGAGTAAGTCATTCTCGGAATCGTAAGAATGTTAACTCCTGTAAACTAACTCATAATGGCTCAAAGTTTCGCAGATCTTTAATCTAACTAATTGTAATAATCTCTATTCTTTACTCGGTCTTACTTTTTTGAAGAAACTATTGCATTGGGAACAGACACTCGGCCAAATATGTTCGTAGGACAAATATACGCGCCTGTGCTACATCAGTGATCATATTCTATGTGTAATCCGTGCGACCCAAATCCACAACATAACATAATGTTGCGCGCACGGGAGTCCCATATTCTACATGGGCTGTAACACTCCCACTCTTTCTTTCTCCTGGAGCTGCATCAATCTCAAAAGGCTCGCTTTACATTTGTTCGTAATCGCTAAAATCATAGTAATCCATTGTAGTGGTTTTTACCTCTGTGACCCATACGTCCAAAGGTTCCAGTATTTAAACATTCATATAGGTTCTTTATGTTCAAAATCCTCTTATCTCAGGTCAGGTCACGTAAAATGATCTCGAGTCACTGGGTTTATCGAATATTTATTAAATTAGTTAAACAATGCTAATGAAATGACCAATTTATTCAATCTTATTCTTTCTTTTTATCCCATTGAAAGTTAGTTGTCTTGCTGCGTCGGAAGAACGCTAGCTATACTGGTCCAGTATGCTTCAAAGATACCCTTGGTACAAGGTTGACAATCTAACAAGGTTTAAATTTAAAGGAGATATCAGTAGATTCCATATCTTCCGATTTCGATCCTCCATGATGGAATCAATTCCTCCTCGCGTCTACAAAGAATATATAACACGGAGCTAACCATGTCTGGGAATACGGGAGAGCGCCCTTTCGCCGACATTATTACCAGTATTCGGTACTGGGTGATTCATAGCATTACTATACCTTCCTTGTTCATTGCAGGTTGGTTATTCGTCAGCACAGGTTTGGCTTACGATGTGTTCGGGAGTCCCCGGCCAAATGAGTATTTTACGGAGAGCCGACAAGAGGTTCCATTAATAACTGGTCGTTTCAATTCGTTGGAACAAGTCGATGAATTTACTAGATCTTTGTAGGAGGTATCAATGACTATAGATAGAACTTATCCAATTTTCACAGTTAGATGGCTGGCCGTTCATGGACTAGCTGTACCTACGGTTTTCTCCTTAGGATCAATATCAGCAATGCAATTTATCCAACGATAAACCAACCTTATTTATCTGGAGCGTGAAGAAGCTATGACACAACCAAATCCGAACAAACAGAGCGTGGAATTAAATCGTACCAGCCTCTATTGGGGGTTGTTACTAATCCTTGTACTTGCTGTTCTATTTTCCAGTTACTTTTTTAATTAATAATGGCATAAACTTTATTACCTCATACGGAAAGATCCAAGATTCTAATTGTCCGCGACCGTCCATGTCTCGGAGTCATGACCACCCAATGGAATGTGAGGGGGAGTAGGATAAATGACCAATACCACCGGAAGGATTCCCCTGTGGCTAATAGGTACCGTAGTTGGTACCCTTGTGATCGGTCTAGTAGGTATTTTCTTTTATGGTTCATACTCCGGATTAGGGTCATCTCTGTAATAATTGAATCGACTGGATAGATAAACCTGAACCTGTATAAGGAAGGAATACTGTAATGCAAGGGTAGGTTAGTTCGCCCAGGTTCAAAACTTTGCTAATTTCGAGCTCGAAATTAGCAAAGTTTTATTAATAATAATTTATTTATTGATATTGAGTCTTCCGGTTCTGATAAGAAATAAGAAAGATTAACGAAATATAATAAGATTCCTGAAAATCTTATTATTCCATAAATTTATCTAATAATTTTAAATAAAAAAAAAAAAATAAAAATAATCTACGAATCAATAATCTTGTTAGAACAACAAATTACTATCCTTTCCCAAAAATTGGATGTGGTGAATTACTATTCACTTTCATAAAGGCTGAGATTATGCTATGGAAATTCCATGTTTTTTTGGAGCGTAATTCGGGCCGAGGAGAAGAACACCTTCGAAACGAGCCAGGGAGTTAGGACCCCACGTGTTTCTGCGATAAACAACATAAGCCTTTTTTATATACCATTCATCTGTTTTCCACTCTTTATAAGATAAGCTAGAAGAATTCTCAGAAGGATATGCAAAACATATTCTTTTGGTAATTGATGAACAAGGTCAAAAGGATCACGAGCTTCCTATACCTCAATATGAAAATCGACTTCAATTTTTTTGGGGGGAAGAAGATGGTGATATTTCCAAGGGTTCGTCCGTCTCTCCTCCATACGTTATGTCTGTGGATCTGTTTCATAATATTATATACTCTTGGTAAGAACAAAGGTCATTTTCTTCAAGTAAATAGAAGAGCTTTATGACATGTTCCCCAAAATAGAAACAGTTTTTTGATCCAGAATATAGATATATATATATCTATATTTAATCCTCGATCCATTTTTTTTATTTTATCTTGAGAAATATTATAAATAAATAGATAAGGAAGATTCTTTTATAGTATCTAAAATAGAAATATATGGGGAATATAAAAAATACCATTTGGCAAGCTTATATGCTATGTCTTAATACTTGCTGAGTTACCTCTCCTGAAATACATATTTTGATATGGTACCCCCAATAATTTATAGTAGTAAAGAAAAGGATAATGATATTCCAGACTGACTCTCAGTCTCTGAAGAAACCGTTACCATACATACTATACAAATGTATAGAAACTAAAATCGACGATCTCATTACACATTAGCAATCGATATAAGAAATAAAATGGGGATTCTACTGATCGAGCGCTTCGGTTAACTTTGTTTCGAACAATGTATAAACTCAATATAATATATAAACTGAACCTAAAATTTCATTTCAGCTAATTGGACTTTTTCAAATTGTTTCTTTTTGAGTACTAAGAATATCTGTGCTAAAACAACCGATGCGAGGAATAACAGAAGACCTTGAGTACGTAACGGATCCTGAAGTACTATTTCCGCATCTCCCTGACCAAACCCCCCTACATTAGGATTATTAGTTAATGGTTGATCAATCTTAATTAATTCACCTTCTGAAATAATGAGTTCTGGTCCTGGGGGTACAATATCAACCACCGGACGGCCGTCCAATGTATTCTCAATCGTTATTTCATACCCACCTTTCTCTCTACGTAATATTTTGCTTACCTTACCCGTAGCTGAAGCATTATAAACTGTATTGTTGCTTTTGCTCCCATCGGGATAAATTTGTCCCCTTCCCCTATTACCACCCACATATATAGGATATTTCAAAAAATGAGCTTCTTTATTAGTAGCAGGTTCTGGTGAAAGAATGGGAAACACAATCTCACTGTATTTTCCACCCGGAACAGGACCTATTACCAGAATATTTTTTCTATCAGGACGATAAGTCTGAAAATAAAGATTACCCATTTTTTCTTTAATATCGGGGGGAATACGATCAGGAGGAGCTAATTCAAATCCTTCAGGTAAGATAAGAACAGCTCCCACGTTCAAGGCCCCTTTCTTACCATTAGCAAGTACTTGTTTTATTTGCGTATCATAAGGGATTTTAACGACTGCCTCAAATACGGTATCCGGGAGTACAGATTGTGGAACTTCAATATCCACAGGTTTTTCAGCTAAGTGACAATTGGCACATACGATACGTCCAGTGGCCTCTCGAGGGTTCTCGTAACTTTGCTGTGCAAAAATTGGATATGCTTCCGGGATAGATGGCCAAGCTATTGTAGTCATTATGATCAAGATCGGAATCGATCGAGTCACCAACTTTATCATCCAATCATAAGTAATTTTTTTCTGCATGGTTCGATTATTTGTTATAAATATTTCCACGAGTTGGGTGCCTTCAACATCCCAGTTGTTACAATAGCTACCTGTGCCCGCAACTCCGCCATTATAGTAACAATAAAGGTGGAAATTGAAAAGTGTATATATACTTCTATTCTCAATTGATTCGAAACGGAAATAGCCGGCAATTCATTCTGTTCTAGGGTAAAAAAAAGACTATTCTCAAGTAAGACCAATCATAAAAACAACCTTTTTTATTCATTCGTTGTATGATGAGTGGCTACGATCGAAGGAGATATACGATTTGAATGACGGGAAATCCAATGTTTAAAAACTGTATCTGAAATGACTGGAAAGGTTGAAACAAAGCGGGATACTATATGTTTGTTACGAGCGAATCCTAAATGTGATAAAAAAGAATCTATGTATATTTCCCAACCATGGGGCGAATGGAACCCAATACGTGGATCGGTGAATAAAGGAATGGAGAAAGCTTTCATTGTATCACTCAAGCTATAAAATAATTCTTGAATCCAGGGATTGAGAACAGCGAGCCTCTCTCCATCCAGAATGAGCAAGGCACTTAGAGTAGCAAAATAGATTATATCTGTTAATGGATGCGGAATAGTCTGAATACTCTCTTCGTTGTGCATCGTTACTAATTGAATTGTTTTTTCATGAATCTTCATATTGAGATCTTGTGACTGAGCTTTTAGAGGATTTAACATCATTTTATCTGACCGAAGGAGTTCTTCCACTTCCCGGAGCCTCTCTAAGGCTCTCTCTTCCCGGAAAAAATTAGTAAAATTTTGAGATTGGTAAGTATTCCACCAATTTTCAATCCGAGGTTCCAAAAACCATCCTTTTAAGAAGATTGAAATTCCGCGAGGGATAAGTATTAAACATCCAATATATCGTAGAGGGGCTAGTGTTTGATACTTAACCAATCGGAATTCATGAAGTACTAATGAACTTGACTGACCTATCAATACTGTTTGGAATCCGGATGAAGTACGAGTTATGGAACGAGGTACAAGACCTATAGATTCATAAGCTACCGTGGTGATTATCGAATCTTTTGACTCCGAGAAGGATAATCTTTTTTCCGAAGTATCCTCCATTTCGGGCGGGGAAGGAAGAAGGGAATAATATCGTTTCCAATTATCTGGATCATTCGGAGTTGCCTCAATCCAAGCTAATTTTCTATTCATTTGTTCGATCTTATTCGACTCTCTCCTAAATAAGTTACTTGAAATAATATAATTTTTTTTTTGAAAGTTCCTATAATCAAAAAATATTTTTTCTTCAAATGTTTTATTAATATTTTTTGAAGCTCTTGGTTCTCGAGGAGTAGAGAGGAAAAATGGAATATTTAACAGGTATAACCAAATATTAGAAAGATTTGATTCTGAGAAAATGCGAAACCGTTGATCGACGAAAACCGAATGTGGATCAATAAAAATAGAAAATCCTTTTAATATAATCGATCTCAATTTACTCAAAAGATTTAGTAAATGAATGCTAATTTTATATTCTAAAACACTCCAATATATTATGAATACGGAGTTATTTAATTCCGTATTCATATGTGAAACGATAGCTTGCCGAGGGTGTCTCGAATAGAAAATCGAACGTTTATAGGACAAATAATCTTTTTTTATATGCCGTATTCGCTTGCTAGCTTTATAAGCTCCTTCTAAAGAGCGAGAAGGCACATTTGAGAACCACTTAAGAACTTCTGATTTCAAATTCGTGAGTGCTACTTATACTTCGACGAGAGGGAACCGCATAAGAAATAACTTTTTGAATTCCTGAATTTCATCTTTCTACATTTTATTATTTGTTATTCAACAACTAAAAAAATATCCATTTCATTTATTTAGGGTTCATTTTCAAGTCTCTCGATCGATACGCGCAAGAAACGAGCCGACTCGGCAGCTTCTTCTTCCATATCTCCCAAGGTTAAATATTCATCGGTACGAGTCAAAGGAATATCCTGCTGACCTTTTACTTTCGTGTGGGGAGCACGCCGAGGATAAATACCTTCTTTAACTTCCACTCGTATCGCTTGGATATCTTTCATGGAAAATCGAATACGAATCCGACGATTTTCTCCGGGAAATCCCCAACGAGAAAGATAAACAACTCCTTCTCGTTTGTCAAATCGATTATAACCACTGCCTGCATTCCGTGAAGTGGTACACCATAAATAGGGGCCGGAGAACAGACCTGCAATACCGTGGAAACACATTACAATCCCTTGTGGGACAAAAAGAATTTGCTGAGATAATAACGATAAAGATGTCAGATCCTTACCGAGATAACTAGAGATTCCAACCAGAAAGAATCCCAATGCACCCAACGAGACGATGCGGGCCCGACAAAAATTGCTTATTCTTCGAGACCCTGCTATAGGTTCCACCCGAAGCCATTCGGATTGCCAATTCGTAACAGAGTCTCCTGGATCTTATCTTGCTGAATGTCATGAGACAGAAATAGCGGGAATGATGGAACGAAATAGCAGATTTCAATTTATTGTTCTAGAGGTTATTCATTTTTCCTCGACTATGACTATATTATATATATCAACCAATATAAAAAGACTTTTCTTACCATATTATTATTATTACAGAGATCTTTTTTTTTTCAAGAAAAGTCTTTTCGTTTCTTTATACAGGAACTAATATCTGATGTACGCTCTCCCTGAAAGACGGTGGCCCAAATAAATTTGAACTCGTTGCGGATGAAGAAACAAGAAATTATTAAAATTCGTTAAAAATGTTTTTACCATACTTGTTCGAACAAGAGATAAACACATTCTTTCATTCTCAAATCTAGAAAAATAGCTTGATAAAATTAGATTATATCAAATTTTATACAATCTCGTCCTCCTCAATATATATGAACAAAAGGGCCATTGCAATTGCTGGAAACACTAAACCTACTAGGGGCACGGAAATGGAATGTGAGTAAGAAGCTGCTGTCGTAAAAAAATCACCTTAAATAATATATATATATTTTTTTGTAGGAACGAATAGGGAAACTAATTATAACTCTTTCGTGAGAGAGATTTCTGAAAATTATGTTTCTTCTCTATTAAAGATTTTGATTAATAATTCTTTGGAAAATTATTCTTGATTCAATATATATATTTTTTTATCAAATCCAAATTGAGTTAAATATCTTCCCATTATAATATTAACACTTAAATAAGATTATAACACTTAAGTGGTGAAAGAATTGGATAAAAACTGATTTGATAAGTAAAAAATCTTTGGACGGAGATCGATTGATGATAGGGATGAAAAACAGTAGTGGATCGAAAAAACACAAAACGTAATAATTATCTAGAATAAAAATTATCACATTCTTTACAGGGAGCTGAATCATAAAATAAGATTTGATTTTTTTTACTTGGCAAATAAAAGGTTACGTAAAACAATCAATTAAATTAAACCATGATTAAATAAGATATTCAGTTTTAACGGTTAGATATTCTATGGCGTAATGAATGTGGTTTCGATTACTCTTTAAACTGCAAATGCAACGCATACTTTAGGCAATAAATAATGAATGGAATAATATCTTCCAACATACCGAAACCTGCGGCAGTTTCACCAGTTGATGTAAGAATCACTATAATAAATTTTTCTATGCTTGATGAATATATGGAGCAGGAAGAATCTTAGCCATTTGCGTTGAACTCGAATTTTCTTCTTATGTACACACTCCCTCACACAATAATTAAATTAATGATATAAATCTTCTGGTAACGTATTTGATAGGGCACCTTTTCACCTACCATGGGGCCCGCCCAAACGACTTCCCTTTCGATTTACTCATACTCAACTGAATAACATCGGTTGAACCTTGTTCGTTATTTAATAAAAAGTGATACGATTCTTATAATAATTTCTATCATAGAATAAGAATCTCTATCGTAGAATCTAATAAAAAATCGAGTCATCATTTTTTTGAGATGCCGGATGCCACGATCAAATGAAGATTTAAATCTTTCTCTTTCTGTACCACTCATTCCCGGATGATTATCCACGTTCTTCACGAATGATGATGCGTGCGTCTATTTTGTCTCGAGTCACTTGAAGCATTTTTGTTCTTACGACTGTCACAAACAATCCGTGATCCTCTATTAATAGTCTCAACTTCTATATAGTTTTTGTCTATATTTATACTTGTATCATCTTCTTTTTCAGAAATTTTGATAGTTATAGAGTTTATAATTGATTTATTTAATTTGCGCTTATTTTCAACCCAATTTTTTGAAGATTCTACAACAATAAAAAATATATATTCACACTTTGCAAGTTTTTTATATCTTCCATTAAAAAGGTCGACAATACAAAATCAAAATTATAATATTCTGATCTAATAGAAAAACGTAATTATTAAATTGTATGCTCGCCTGAATGGTAATCACCCATCTTTTATGATTGATGGTACGATAGAACCCTTTCCCGGTTATCCAATGGAATTTATTCAGATTGGAAAAACAATTCGAATAAGGAAAAACTATTATTTTTTGGTTAGAAAAAAAATTATATGTTCCAATATCGAATATAGGAAGAATATATACGTATTCTTTTTCGGTGGGCTAGAAGGGATTTGAACCCTTGACTTCATGGTTCAGAACCATGGGCTCGGATCCACAGAGCTGCAAACCCTATTAAAATGGGATGGAATCTTGACCGAAAAACTAAGTTTTTTAGTGATTCCTCTAATGTAAGATTCAGTTATTGTTTTTTATCCTTTAATTAAAGAGGAATTCCTTCACCTTAATCTCTTTCCAAAGATTAGGGTGAAAGAAAAGTGACTAGTGAAACTAACTAACTAAATTACAGTGTGTCGATCGTATCAAATTCAAACTTGATTTCTTTCCATACTTCGCAAGCAGCAGCTAGTTCAGGACTCCATTTACAAGCTTCGCGAATAACCTCATTACCTTCACGAGCAAGATCACGTCCTTCGTTACGAGCTTGTACACAAGCTTCTAAAGCAACTCGGTTAGCTACTGCACCTGGTGCATTCCCCCAGGGGTGTCCCAAAGTTCCACCACCGAATTGTAATACAGAATCATCTCCAAAGATTTCGGTCAGAGCGGGCATATGCCAAACGTGAATACCCCCTGAAGCTACAGGCATAACACCAGGCATAGATACCCAATCTTGGGTAAAATAAATACCACGACTTCGGTCTTTTTCAATGTAGTCGTCACGAAGTAGATCAACGAAACCTAAAGTTACTTCGCGTTCCCCCTCAAGTTTACCCACCACAGTACCGGAGTGAATGTGATCCCCACCGGACATACGCAATGCTTTAGCTAATACACGGAAGTGAATACCATGGTTTCTCTGTCTGTCAATAACAGCATGCATTGCACGGTGAATGTGAAGGAGTAGACCATTATCCCGACAATAATGGGCTAAACTAGTATTTGCAGTAAAACCTCCTGTCAAATAGTCATGCATGATAATAGGCGCTCCCAATTCTCTAGCAAATACCGCCCTTTTTATCATTTCCTCACATGTACCTGCGGTAGCATTCAGGTAATGACCCTTAATCTCACCCGTTTCCGCTTGAGATTTATTAATAGCTTCTGCTACAAATAAGAAACGGTCTCTCCAACGCATGAACGGTTGAGAATTTACGTTTTCATCATCTTTAGTAAAATCAAGTCCACCACGAAGACATTCGTAAACTGCTCTACCGTAGTTTTTAGCGGATAAACCTAATTTCGGTTTAATAGTACATCCCAATAGAGGACGACCATATTTGTTCAATTTATCTCTTTCAACTTGGATACCGTGAGGTGGACCTTGGAAGGTTTTGGAATATGCAGGAGGAATTCGCAAATCTTCCAAACGTAGAGCTCGTAAGGCTTTAAATCCAAATACATTACCTACAATGGAAGTGAACATGTTAGTAACAGAACCTTCCTCGAACAGATCCAAAGGATAAGCTACATAGGCAATATATTGATTTTCTTCTCCGGCAACGGGTTCGATGTCATAGCATCGACCTTTGTAACGATCAAGGCTAGTAAGTCCATCGGTCCAGACAGTGGTCCATGTACCGGTGGAAGATTCAGCAGCTACTGCGGCTCCTGCTTCCTCAGGTGGTACTCCGGGTTGGGGAGTCATTCGGAACGCCGCCAGAATATCGGTGTCTTTGGTCTTATAATCAGGAGTATAATAAGTTAATCTGTAATCTTTAACGCCAGCTTTGAATCCAACACTCGCTTTAGTCTCCGTTTGTGGTGACGTGGGTCCCTCCCTACAATTCAATTGATAACTCTTGCAAGGATAAGGTCTGCTCGACAAATGTTCAAAATTTTTGCAAGACGATGAATAGAATATCCGTCCTACTATATTTTCCTATCTTCGGGTGGAGATACTTCCCCGATGGTGAAACACTACCATTGTATATTGTTCTTGATATGTGATGCAACCTAGTTGCTTTAATATTAGTGAGATCTTCATCTTAGTAAGTCTTTTTTTTTTTTCTTTGAACAAAACTGAAACCTTTGTTTCCAAACAAATATTTGTGTAGATATCAATTACTTTTTGAGGAGAGAGAATGAAAGAAGGAGCAGCTCCTTTCTGCACCACTTACATCAACGATATACCCCCGGAAACAGAGAATAATGCCCAATTAATTTATTATTCATAACCTGAAATAAAATACTCTTAATATAGAAGGTGCAGATTCTGCTAAAGTTTCTTCCGGAGTCTTACCCAGATTGACCCAGAACCTCTTAAGTGTTAAACTGGTTGGCTGATGAGAATAGAAATAAATTAAAGTATTTGATTTTAAAATGAGAAAAAAAAAAGAGCTAATTAGTATTTATGATCAAAATTCCCATTTTACATAGAATTCCGCGAAAGTTATTCATTTTCACCTAATAATAGAATAGAAAGAACTCTCTTACACATATTGGGAGTATGAGCTAGAATAGAAATTGACTAATTTCTATTAAATGTGAATAGGTAAAGCGAGATGTAAGTGTAACTTTATTCGTTCATTATTAACCGATCGACTTGATACCAAGGATCTTTATCAGTAAAATCAGCAAACAAATTTAATACTATTGGAATCTCATGAAAAAAAATCCTCTTGCTCTTGGGGTTTCCGCACTTGTTGACAGGAATGTAGGACACATTACTCAGATTATTGGTCCAGTCTTAGATGTGGTTTTTCCTCCAGGTAAGATGCCCAATATTTATAACTCTTCAATAGTCAAAGGCCGAAATCCGGCTGGTCAAGAGATTAGTGTTACTTGTGAAGTACAACAATTATTGGGAAATAATAAGGTTAGAACTGTAGCTATGAGTGCTACGGATGGTCTAACTAGAGGAATGGAAGTTATTGACACAGGAGCCCCTCTAAGTGTGCCAGTTGGTGAAGCTACTCTTGGACGAATCTTTAATGTTCTTGGAGAACCCGTTGATAATTCAGGTTCCGTAGATGCTAGCACAACATTTCCTATTCATAGACCTGCTCCAACCTTTACACAGTTAGATACTAAATTATCAATTTTTGAAACAGGAATTAAAGTAGTAGATCTTTTAGCTCCTTACCGTCGTGGAGGAAAGATTGGATTATTTGGAGGAGCTGGGGTGGGAAAAACAGTACTAATCATGGAACTGATCAACAATATTGCTAAGGCTCACGGAGGTGTATCCGTATTTGCTGGAGTGGGAGAACGTACCCGTGAAGGGAATGACCTTTACATGGAAATGAAAGAATCAAAGGTGATTAATGAACAAAACATTTCAGAGTCAAAAGTAGCCTTAGTATATGGTCAGATGAATGAATCACCAGGAGCTCGTATGAGAGTTGGTTTAACCGCTCTAACCATGGCCGAATATTTTCGAGATGTTAATAAGCAAGACGTACTTCTATTCATTGATAATATCTTTCGTTTCGTTCAAGCAGGATCTGAAGTTTCTGCTTTATTAGGTAGAATGCCTTCTGCTGTGGGCTACCAACCAACTCTCAGCACAGAAATGGGTTCTTTGCAAGAAAGAATTACTTCCACAAAGGAGGGATCTATAACCTCCATCCAGGCAGTTTATGTACCTGCGGACGATTTGACTGACCCTGCTCCTGCTACAACATTTGCACATCTAGATGCTACTACTGTACTATCGAGAGGATTAGCTGCCAAAGGTATTTATCCGGCTGTAGATCCTTTAGATTCAACTTCTACTATGCTTCAACCTTGGATTGTGGGCGAACAACATTACGAAACTGCGCAGGGAGTTAAGCAAACTTTACAACGTTATAAGGAACTTCAAGACATTATAGCTATTCTTGGACTCGATGAATTATCAGAGGAGGATCGTTTAACCGTAGCAAGAGCACGAAAGATCGAACGTTTCTTATCACAACCTTTTTTTGTAGCAGAGGTCTTTACCGGTTCTCCGGGAAAATATGTTACTCTCGTAGAAACGATCAAAGGGTTCCAAATGATCCTTTCCGGAGAATTGGATGGTCTCCCCGAACAAGCTTTTTATTTGGTAGGTAATATTGATGAAGCTACCGCGAAGGCTGCAACCTTACAAGCATTTGGAGAGTGAAGAAAATGACCCTAAATCTTCGTGTAATGGCTCCTAATCGAACTGTTCGGAATTCAGAAGTTCGAGAGATCATTCTATCTACCAATAGTGGTCAAATTGGCGTATTACCTAATCATGCTCCACTTCTTACAGCTTTGGATATAGGAATTATGAAAGTACGTCTCAATGGGCAATGGTCTACTATGGCGTTAATGGGCGGGTTTGCTATGATGGACAATAATCAAATAACTATATTGGTAAATGAGGCGGAAGAAGCTACAGAGATCGATCCTGAAGAGGCTCGAGAGACTTTCCAAAAAGCTCAAACTGACCTGGCTCAGGCTGAAGGTAGAAAACAAACTATTGAGGCTAATTTGGCGTTCAAAAGAGCTAAAGCGCGGTTGGAAGCTATCAATACTACTTTTTCTTCTGCTTCTAATTAAACTATTCTTTAGTAAGTTTAAACTATTTTTTAGTAAGTAAAGTAATGGATAAAAATGGATTTCCAAAAACAAAATCTTTCTACTAAAAAAAATTTAATTTTTTACTAAGAGATTGATTATTAAAACTTATTAGGTGCTATTGATCCTTCAATAGAATCTAATAAGTTTTACCTACTATTGGATTTGAACCAATGACTCTCGCCGTATGAAAGCGATACTCTAACCGCTGAGTTAAGTAGGTCATCTTCATTGTAACCATTGTTGCACTTATAAGCAACACGGTTTTGGCAATAAGATTTGTTAAAGCATTTTATATGATATAATGGCCACCTTGACAGAAGTTAATAGATAAAGTTATTATCTGAATAGAAGAAAAGGGCTATAGCTCAGCGGTAGAGCGCCTCGTTTACACGTGCGCCAATGCCTCTCAAAAAATGTTTATCGATTCATTCGATTCACATAAGAGATCTTATGTGAAATATCTATGTCTTACTCTATCGATCCAGGAGAACAGTAGCATGACAAAAAATTGGGATTGAAGTTTATCGCTTAGATTCACAATTTAGCTAATGTTGATATGGTAAAATCCGATTTTATTCAATGCTAAGCATGCTGGGGACAATACGAGGACCCTAAGATATTCTATTTTCGTTCTATGAACTTAAAGGTGTATAGAGTCTCATACTCTTTCCTCGAACAATAGAAACTCTTTTTGAGTGAATCAAATCCATGCTGGGAAATCAGGCAGACCTACGTCAACACGATAAACTTTTTGAAAGACTTTGGGATTGCTTTGGTAAATTTCTTTAAGCACACGGAGCCATCCCTTATATCTTTGGAAGAAGAAAGGATGGCAGACCAACTAATCCCTTCCTTAGTTGATGGAAGAGCCCAATGCGAGAAAGATGCATGTTGGGTTCCTAAAGCAGTTCAAGCATATTCTCTAGGAAGAACAAGATTGAGCTGTTTCACCGAGAATGTCTACGGTTCGAATCCGTATAGCCCTACACCACTCTCTCTCCACTAGGTTCGGTATCGTACCTATAATCCATTATGAATAGGATAATAAATAAGACTCCCTTTGTTCTGAAAGACCTAAATCAATCAAAGATTTGATTTTTTCGGTAAGGAATATTAGATTATTTATCAATGATCTTTACAGTATAAATCATAGCCATTTTCGAATGATTGTGGCCGAGTCGCGTGGTTAACCAATAAAATAAGGTATGTATATGAATATCTTTCAACCTTTCTCTATTCTTCCCCAATGTTAAAACCTCGTGATGAATAGAATATGTCGAGGAAACAGCTTAACAGGTACGTATCAGGTACGTATAGGGAAATGTCCTGTCGACATCACTGATCCTGTTGTTCATTCCATTCAGCGCCAAAAGCTCTTGGAAAGGCGAATTCGCGCAATACCGGATCGTTACCACACAAAAAATTGCCTCTTCATTTATTTGATTAATTGTTCGGTATTTTAAGTTGCGAAACAATTACACTTGCACGGGGTGCCGTCAAGAATATCACAAAGATACGCATAGGTCAGGTAACTATTGAAGTAAATGAAAATTAAATAAATAGATTGATCAATAGAGTTTTTGTATTCTATATGCTGCATGGTCCCACTTGATTAATGATCGATAAAATTTAAACAAGGGGATATATAATATATATGTATAGTGAATACTCCGTTTATTCATTCTTCGATAGGGATTCAATCGATAGAATCGACAATCCCATATAGTTCTATTTCACGGGAGTGCGTTCATGTTCTCAATCCCGAAATACAATTTTTTCTTGCTATTTTTACCAATAGCTAGCCTGATTCCCCTGGTAGCTTTTCCAATTTCCGGTGCTTTAGCGCCTGTTAGTAAAGGACCAGAAAAGTTTATTAGTTACGAATCAGGTATAGAACCTATGGGAGATGCTCGGATCCAATTCCAGATTCGTTATTATATGTTTGCTCCAGTTCCTGTTACTCCCGATGTTGAAACAGTTTTCCCTTATCCATGGGCTATGAGTTTTCGCGAATTGGGTATACCTGCTTTCATCGAAGCTTTCATTCCTGTTATTATTCCAATCGTTGGTTCGGTTTATGCACGGCGGAGAGGAGCATCGGAATGGTCTTAACTTACAAATACTTTAGCTGTGAAAATAAGATTGAGAATTCTATAAAGCCAGTGATAAAATCAATAGATTCATCTTTACTTGATCGGACAACTCCAAATTCGATTGTCTTAACTACTTTTAATGATCTTCCGAATCGGGCTAGGCTTTCCAGTTTATGGCCACTTCCCTATGGTACCAGTTGTTGTTTTATCGAATCCGCTCCGTTAATTGGTTCACGATTTGATTCTGATCGCTATGGTCTGGTGCCAAGATCCAGTCCCAGACAAGCGGACCTCATAATAACGGCTGGCACCGTGACCATGAAAATGGCTCCTTCTTTAGTAAGGTTGTATGAACAAATGCCCGAGCCCAAATATGTAATTGCTATGGGAGCATGTACCATTACGGGAGGTATGTCCAGTACAGATTCTTACAGCACTGTTCGCGGAGTAGATAAATTAATTCCTGTAGATGTTTATTTACCGGGTTGCCCACCGAAACCAGAGGCTATTATAGACGCTATAGTGAAACTTCGTAAAAAAGTAGCCCGGGAAATGCATGAATATGAAACTAAGTTTGAACAGGGAAATAGATTCTTTACTTCAGATCATCGGTTTGAATTTATATCCAATATTCGTACTGGGAAATATAATCAACGGTTACTTCGTCAGTTTATCGAAACTCAATTGGACCCTTTTTCAGAAATACCTCCCAAAACAACTGAAATACGAGAGTTAAATATCTTTCCAAGGATTAATGAATAAGAGAGGGATCTGATACAAAAGAACGAGCCATCAAAATTTTTACTCTAATTAATACGTTGGATTTTTCTACAAATACTTCTACAGATAATGAAATGTAAGGCCGATTATCAGCTTGGCTAACCAAACATAGGTTAGCTCATAGATCCTTGGGTTTCGATTACCAAGGCATAGAGATTTCACAAATTAAATTCGAGGATTGGCCTTCTGTAGCTGTCGCTCCATACGTTTATGGTTCCAATTATCCTCGTTCTCAGTGTGCTTATGATGTGGCTCCAGGGGGGCTATTGGCTAGTGTATATCATTTAACGAGAGTACAAGATGATGCAGATCAACCCGAAGAATTATGTACAAAAGTGTCTATTTCAAGAGAAGACCCTAGAATTCCCTCTGTCTTCTGGATCCGGAAAAGTGCCGATTTCCAGGAACGGGAATCGTATGATATGCTGGGAATTATTCATGAAAGTCATCCACGTCTTGAACGTATATTGATGCCTGATACCCGGATTGGTTGGCCTTTACGCAAGGATCATATCGTGCCTGATTCTTACGAGCCACAGGATTCTTTTCAGATAGAAAAAGGTTTTTGCAATGACTATTCTTCCGATTAATAATATCTTATTGTTTCTCAAATAGTATTATTTGAAGATCAGGAGGTTCTTGCTAGTAGCACGGCATGGTCCCATCCACTTGCAACAACAAAAACCTCCCTTCTTAATATTATATAAAAAGGATCTTGATTCATTTATGTATTATCAAAGATCACGCATTCTATGCAAAAAAGAATATTTGACATATATTCATTCCGAAAAAAGATTCCATTTATTCAATAAAAACCTTATTTTTCCAATCGATCCTCAAGAAAAGGCGTTGATATGGAATAGAGACACGCGCTGGGACTAGGAAGGAACGAAACATGCGTACCGATGGATCCCCAAAAAAAAATGATCATACTTTCACAGTAGTGAAATTATCACTATTTATAGTATGCCAGGAACCAGATTTGAACTGGTGACACGAGGATTTTCAGTCCTCTGCTCTACCGACTGAGCTATCCCGGCTCCACCTTTCCCCACCCTTCCTTCTGTCCAAAAGCTCATTTGTAACCAAGTGAATGAATCTTAAAACCCAACCTTAATCGGTTGGGGATTTTTATGCTCAACCCCTCCCTAAAACAAAAAAATCTTATCTATTGTAGGGTGGGGAATTCTAAATGGAAAAAGCAACTGATAAACAAATCTTTAATAGTTTGATATAAGTCACTCTTTATCTACTCTCCATCATATTATTATTACATAAAATGTACTTTAATCGCAATCTTTTTAAGCTTGTTTTTCAAATAAAAAAGGGTTCATCAGTCGGTTCTCAGTCGCCTCCTTATACCATTACGAATCCCATTATGAAACGAAAAATATGATACTGTTCAACTTTCTTTGTTGGCTATTCCCTACTATAGCTATGGAAATTATTTCTACCGAAAGTATCAAATCCCAATATCGAATTGGATTTTTAATTTGGAATAAATCAAATTTTATCTGAGGATAGAGGGACTTGAACCCTCACGGCCTATAAAGCCAACGGATTTTCTCTTTACTACAATTCACATTGTTGCTGAGATTAGCATGTAAAATCGGACTCTATCTTTAACCTCGTCCAATCATCCACTATAAGATTGATCCATTAGATATTAGATAATAAATATCTTTTAGAAAAACAAATATATTGGATGACGAATGATCCTCGAATTTTAAATCAACTTAAGCATCTTATTATTGATCAGACAATAACATGATTTGAGTATGATCTATGATAGTATCTTTCACTTCTTCCTCTTCAAGAGAAACATTATATCATATAATTCATATCTATATGATTTATTTCATAGATACGTTATTGAGGATCACTCGTTGGGATAGCTTCCATCGAGTCTCTGCACCTATCCCGTTCGTTCATGAAACGAAACAACGGAATTTGGCTCAGGATTGCCTATTGTTTCCACCGAGGTTTCCCTGAATCTGAAAGCTATCACTTAGTAAGTTTCTATACTAAGGCTCAATCCAATCAAGTCCGCAGCGTCTGCCAATTCCGCCATACCCTCCCTCTGTTCCGAAAAAAAAAAATGAAGCATATTATATCATATTATATTATATCCCATGTTTTGTTTTTGTAGTTTCACCAAAACTTATTTATTAAACTATAAAGAAAAGCATATCTTTCTATGTTTAATATTATTTACCACGACTAGATATAATTATAGTATTTTTCCAGTTTTCGCGCAATGTTCGTTCCTACTTGAATCGAAAAAATAAAGCTTTTTTTTTATCCATATCAATTCATATTTTATCATTGTCACAATTCTTTATATTCAGTTATGCTTAAATACAATCTGTATTATTGAATTTGAAATACAACCTGTATTATTCATTGAATTATGGAGGTTAAATAGCTATTTATTATGGATATTATTTAAAAGTGTTTGTTCCTAACATAGCGTAATTCTTTTCTTTTTAATAAAGCCTGCTTAGCCCAGAGGCTAGAGTACCGCACTTGTAATATGATGGTCATCGGTTCGACTCCGATAGCTGGCTCCTCCTTTGTCGTTTCTCCCCGTCTCTCTCATTATTATAATTATTCGGAAAAATAAAAGAATGAGATGATTATTCATTTCTTTTCATTTGTTTGTTTATTGAATCTCTGTTAAGATATTCTCTAGATACGAGAGAGATCAATAATTGGATATGAAAAGAATAATTAGGAAATCGAGGAGAAACAAATTGGAATAATCTCTAATGAAAAGATTTGATTCTTTCCGGGAAAAAAAAAAAAAGAAAGATTTATTCAGATTAAACATTTGTTTCATTACCGGATAGTTTATGTATGCTATCCCCCTTTCATCAATTTTTATTGCAAAACAAGGAGTTCCTACGTCCCGTTACCGAGGACCCCGCGTAAAAATAATACGCCGTCTGGGGAGGTTACCAGGGCCAACTCAGAAAACGCACAAAAAAAAGCCTGATTTTATTAACAGATCTGCTTCTAGCAAAAAAGCCTCTAAATATCGTGTTCGTTTGGAGGAGAAACAGAAGTTGCGTTTTCATTACGGATTAACCGAGCGACAATTACTCGAATATGTTCGTATTGCTAGGGGAGCCAAGGGCTCAACAGGCCAAGTATCATTACAATCACTCGAAATGCGTTCAGATAATATCATTCTTGGATTGGGTATGGCTCCTACCATTCCTGGAGCAAGACAAATGGTTAACCATAAACATATTCTGGTCAATGATTGTACAATAAACATACCAAGTTATCGTTGCAAACCCAAAGATGTTATTACTATAAGGAATCGGCCAAAATCTCAAGCTATGATCACAAGAAATAGAGATTCCTCTCGTAAATATAAAAAACCGAATCATTCGACTTTCCATTCATCACAAAATATAGGATTAGTTAATCAGATAATAGATCGTGAATGGATTGATTTAAAAATTAAGGAATTGCTAGTTGTGGAATATCATTCTCGCCAAGCTTAAAAAATAAAAAATGCTTGATGTTTTTATAGGTTTTTATAGAGAACATTCGGGTTTCCAATGGTAATTTTTCAGATAGAAAAAATTTGCTTTTGCTTTATGGGGAAACGATTCGGATCTCTTTTTATTACTTCCATACCATATGTTTTGTTTGTTCTACCACAAATCAATTACTAATTAAAGTTCCATTATCTGCTATATTTTATGGATCGAATTAGAGATATTCCCGTATAGTTATTCTATCCAAATAATGATATAAAACACAATTCAAAAAGATTTTTGTATTATTAATGAATAACGTATCTCAAAGAATCGAGGTGCGAATACGGAAAGAGAGGGATTCGAACCCTCGGTAAGTGAAAACCTACATAGCATTTCCAATGCTACACCTTAAACCACTCGGCCATCTTTCCTTTTCCTACGGTACTTCTCCAGTTTAATTCATATCTTTATAAGATAACAAGATCCTTTTAGTAATTGTTATTATTGGAGTAGAATCAGTTCTATTCTATTTTGTCCCGATTCCCCGGAACAAGGTAAAAATGAAAGAATTTTCAATTTCAAGAAATATCTGAAAAGACGAATAAACCCTCCTAAATATCAATGATACATTTCAAAAATTTAACCTCTTCGAAACTTAGATTTCTAAAAAACAAAGGCAGATTCTATTTTATATTATATGTATGTGTCATTTTTATTAATGATACATACATATTATTATTTTTATTTCTTCCTAGTTAGTTCCCTAGCCCGTCTAGGAAAAAGAAGGAACATGATTGTTCGAGGATCATTACAAATACTGATAATACTAAATTTGTGATAGAGTTGTACAAAAAAGGTTATTTATATTGATGTTGATGATTCTACCTTTCGGTAAGAATTACTAATGAAATTAAATTTGAATTTCCCAATTCTTTGCTTTCTCCGGAAAAGACTCTTTTTCTGGTTATTGAATAATGACCCGAGAATCTTTCGTAAGGGTATTGGATTAAGATGCCTTTACACACTCACTCCCAATCTTGAGCAAAACAAAAAAAAAGATGTTAATGATTTTTCGTAATATTAATATAATGAAAGATCATTTTCTGAATGGATCTATCCTCAAAAAAAATGGTGAAATATTAACGGAATTATAACTGACTATGCCTAGATCCCAGAGAAACGATAATTTTATTGATAAGACTTCTACAATTGTAGCAGATATTTTATTGCGGGTAATTCCAACTACCCGAAGGGAAAAAGAAGCATCTACTTATTACAGAGATGGTGTGATTCGATTCTCGATTCCGGGAACAACCTTGAAATCGAATATTGTAATATATGAAACTTACGCTTAGTGAAGGTGAGTTTCAGGAATATAATGAGACAATTCCTTCCACCGTGTATCCTCGGTTGATGCAGCCCTAGATACTTCAATTTCCTATGAATCATGGTATTGAGCAAAGGGTTGAACCCATGAAAAAAAAAATAGACTTTGAAAAAGTAAGTTTTTCTTCCATGGACATGCATAAGGGAGAAGCACTACGTGTAGGAATCGACAACACAAAGGCTTCGTTATAGTTCATACAAATTATCCGCTTTCCGAAGCTGATAAATAATTTGTGGTTGGGACAACGAACTTCCATCTCGTTTGTATTATGGATACCCATATAACCATCGAAGGTTGTCGAAGTAGCGAACCCCTGGAAAATACGAAGCGCTGAGAACGAAGAAATTGTTAAAGTTTATATTTCTAACAAAAGAAATTAATCTTTGCAAGAAGGATGGCTAGAGATAAATTATGGAGACACTAGCCCCTGCCAGTTTATGATGTTGGGTAATAAATTTTTTTGATTCTATAGAGCATTCCCCTTCTTGTACACTATACAGGAGAAGCCGTACGAGGTGAAAATCTCACGTACGGTTTTGAAACGGGGCTCAATTTCCTCGAGCAACCGTAACGAATGTCAGCTCAATCTGAAGGAGAATACGCGGAAGCCTTACAAAATTATTACGAAGCCATGCGCCTAGAAATTGATCCTTATGATCGAAGTTACATACTGTATAATATAGGGCTTATTCACACAAGTAATGGAGAACATGCGAGGGCTTTAGAATATTATTTCCAAGCATTAGAACGAAATCCATCCTTGCCACAAGCTTTCAATAATATGGCTGTGATCTGTCATTACGTGCGACTATCTATACTATAGAATCTGCTGGTTGAGAACTACCGGGAATGAACAAATAGGGGGTTTCTACATATTCACTATTATTAAATAATCGTTTTTCTTAGCTGTAGAAAGGAAATCCTCATGGAAGCCCGGACATGGGGAAATGAATGAAGCCTATACTATATGCTCTATGGATAAGATGATTCAATTGATAAAGAAAGCGCCGTGAAGATCGATTATCGGAAGCTTGGGCTGATACGAAAGAATCTGCTTACTTACAAAAAAAAAAGAAAATCAACTTGTGTAATAGAGCTGATTTAATTAGCGAGCAGCGGTGTAGCATCAAATCCTAAGGAAAAAAAAAAAACACTTTTCAATAAATCGAAATTTTCGATCGAGTGTTAAAAAAAAAAAAATCTCTTGGAGTAAGATAGTTACCATTCGAAAAAAAAAAAATTACATCTCTAAAAAAAAAAAAAGATAGAGATTTTTTTGGATTCAATTTCCATTCTTGGTAGGAGAAGGGATAAGATTTGGTTCCCCTGTTCGGGGTTCAATCCCAAACATACTTCACCAACTATTACGGCTTTTTTGAGTACATAAATCCATAGTTTGCAAATAAATTTTATTTGATTTATTTCATCATTTATGTATGTACGTAAAAAAGAAACTGAATAACTTTTGATGGAGCCGTATGAGGTAGGAAACCCTCAAGTACGGTTCTAAGGGAGGGAACCTTTTCGGAGTTGACTGACCTATCCCGACCGAGGAGAGCAAGCCATTCAGCAAGGGGATTTTGATACTTCCGAAGCTTGGTTCGACAAAGCTGCTGATTACTGGGAACAAGCTATATCGCTTGCTCCAAGCAATTACATTGAAGCACAAAATTGGTTGAAAATTGCAGGACGTCTTAAAAATTCATAACATACATTTATAATTGATCCTTCCATATTACCAGCTTTTTATATTATATGGGATTTGAAGGAACGATTATAATTGTATCCTATCTAGCAGTCGGATTAGATTATTCTTTTTTATTATTATCCCCTTCCTTTACAGTATTTTCCTTTACAACCCTTTCGTCGTAGAAATAAATTAAGCATTTATAGAAAAAGTAAGATTATCTATATATGCTTAATAGGTTCCTATTCGGAGGAATGATAAGAAATCTAACAAAAAATAGAAACGTTTTCAACCATTTATGGATAACCAACCATATCTGGTCATTATTGTGAAATAACTAAGTATAACCGATCGTTATCGGATGATACATTATGTATACATAATATAATTACGTCTTTTCCGTATCATATTACAATATATTCATATTTTTTAGTTACTTTACGAGATATGAGCTAGGCTTTATACATTGTATATGCATATACAATGTAGGCTGGATAAAAACTTATCAAAACTGATTTTATATAATGATATAGTTATTGTAATAATACAATTGTGAGCTAAGGAAGAACTCAATCAAATAGTGGTCCATTAAGCACCTTCGAGGTGTGTCATAATAAAATTGAATACCTGCCCTAGGTAGCTTCTGTATCATAGTCGCCCCAGTTATAAACCGGTAAAGGAAAAAAGTTTGGAGAATCTATAGCTTTCAGAAGTTCACCAATTATTCTTGGCGGGTTTCCCCGTGTCCTATCCGGAAAGAGGAGAACTTCGATGACTATCCGTTCACCGGAACCAGAAGTCAAAATTACGGTAGAAAGGGATCCTATAAAAACCTCTTTTGAGAAATGGGCTAAACCTGGGCATTTCTTAAAGACTCTGGCTAAGGGCCCTAATACTACCACTTGGATTTGGAACCTACACGCCGATGCTCATGATTTTGACAGTCATACCAATGATTTGGAAGATATTTCTCGCAAAGTCTTTAGTGCTCACTTTGGGCAATTAGCCATCATTCTCGTTTGGCTAAGCGGTATGTACTTCCATGGAGCTCGTTTCTCCAATTATGAAGCGTGGCTTAGTGATCCTACTCACATTAAACCTAGTGCTCAGGTTGTTTGGCCAATAGTAGGTCAGGAGATTCTAAATGGAGATGTAGGTGGAGGTTTTCGGGGAATACAAATAACCTCTGGCTTTTTTCAACTTTGGCGAGCCTCTGGGATAACTAGTGAATTACAATTGTACTCTACTGCAATAGGTGGATTGGTTCTCGCAGCGTTAATGCTCTTTGCTGGTTGGTTTCACTACCACAAAGCTGCTCCCAAATTGACCTGGTTCCAAGATGTAGAATCTATGTTAAATCATCATCTGGCAGGACTCTTAGGATTAGGTTCTCTATCCTGGGCAGGACACCAAGTACACGTCTCTCTACCTATTAACCAACTTTTAGACGCTGGAGTAGACGCTAAAGAAATCCCTCTTCCTCATGAATTCATTCTAAATCGTGATCTTTTAGCTCAACTTTATCCAAGTTTCGCTAAAGGGCTAACCCCATTCTTTACCTTAAATTGGTCAGAATATTCGGATTTTTTAACTTTTCGTGGAGGACTAAATCCAATAACGGGGGGGTTGTGGCTGACCGATACTGCCCATCATCATTTAGCTATTGCAGTTGTTTTTCTTATAGCCGGTCATATGTATAGAACTAATTGGGCCATTGGTCATAGCCTGGAGCAGATTCTAGAAGCTCATAAAGGTCCATTTACGGGTGAAGGGCATAAGGGCCTTTATGATATTCTAACCACCTCATGGCATGCTCAATTGGCTCTCAACCTAGCTATGCTAGGTTCTTTAACAATTGTGGTAGCTCATCACATGTATTCCATGCCTCCTTATCCATACCTGGCTACTGACTATGGTACTCAACTTTCTTTGTTCACACATCACATGTGGATTGGTGGATTTCTCATAGTTGGAGCTGCTGCACATGCAGCCATCTTCGCGGTAAGGGACTACGATCCAACCACTCAATATAACAATTTATTAGATCGTGTTCTTAGACACCGCGATGCAATAGTATCACATCTCAACTGGGCATGTATCTTCCTAGGGTTCCACAGCTTCGGCTTATATATCCATAACGACACCATGAGTGCTTTAGGACGTCCCCAAGACATGTTCTCAGATACTGCTATACAATTACAACCTGTATTTGCCCAATGGGTACAAAATACCCACGCTATAGCACCTAGTTTAACGGCTCCCAATTCAGCAGCAAGCACTAGCTTAACCTGGGGAGGTGGTGACTTAGTAGCAGTGGGTGGCAAGGTGGCTTTGTTACCAATTCCGTTAGGAACCGCAGACTTTTTGGTACATCACATTCATGCATTTACTATCCATGTAACTGTATTGATCCTACTTAAAGGTGTTTTATTTGCTCGCAGTTCCCGTTTAATACCCGATAAAGCTAATCTTGGTTTTCGTTTTCCCTGCGATGGACCCGGAAGGGGAGGAACGTGTCAAGTATCTGCTTGGGATCATGTTTTCCTAGGTTTATTTTGGATGTATAACTCAATCTCGGTGGTAATATTTCACTTTAGCTGGAAAATGCAATCTGATGTTTGGGGTAGTATAAGTGACCAAGGGATAGTGACTCATATTACAGGGGGAAACTTTGCACAAAGTTCAATTACAATTAATGGATGGCTTCGCGACTTTTTATGGGCACAGGCCTCTCAAGTAATCCAATCCTATGGTTCCTCGTCATCTGCATATGGTCTTCTATTCTTGGGTGCTCACTTTGTCTGGGCTTTCAGTCTAATGTTCTTATTTAGTGGTCGTGGATACTGGCAAGAACTCATCGAATCTATCGTTTGGGCTCACAACAAATTAAAAGTTGCTCCTGCTATCCAGCCTAGAGCCTTAAGTATTGTACAAGGCCGTGCTGTGGGGGTAGCTCATTACCTCCTGGGTGGAATTGCCACAACATGGGCATTCTTCCTAGCAAGAATCATTGCAGTAGGATAATGGCTAGGAGGATCCGAAAAGCATTATGGCATCAAGATTTCCGAAATTCAGCCGGGGCCTATCCCAAGACCCAACTACTCGTCGTATTTGGTTCGGTATTGCTACCGCACATGACTTCGAGAGCCATGATGATATTACCGAAGAGCGTCTTTACCAAAAAATTTTTGCTTCTCACTTTGGTCAGTTAGCAATAATCTTCTTGTGGACCTCCGGTAATTTATTCCATGTAGCTTGGCAAGGTAATTTCGAAGCATGGGTACAAGATCCTTTACATACAAGACCTATTGCTCATACAATATGGGACCCTCATTTCGGCCAACCAGCTGTAGAAGCGTTTACTCGAGGAGGGGCTTCAGGCTCAGTCAATATTGCTTATTCCGGCGTTTATCAATGGTGGTACACGATTGGCTTGCGTACTAATCAGGATCTTTATACTGGAGCTCCCTTTTTGCTAATTCTTTCTGCTCTTTCTTTGATAGCGGGTTGGTTGCATTTACAACCTAAATGGAAACCAAGTGTCTCGTGGTTCAAAAATGCGGAATCTCGTCTCAATCATCATTTGTCAGGACTCTTTGGAGTAAGTTCTTTGGCTTGGACGGGACATCTAGTTCATGTCGCCATTCCCGAATCAAGAGGTGAGCACGTAAGATGGGATAATTTACTGACTGCATTACCGCACCCTCAAGGTTTAGGGCCTCTTTTCGTGGGACAGTGGGGCGTTTATGCTCAAAATGCTGATTCCGGTAGTCATTTATTTGGTACTTCCCAAGGAGCAGGTACTGCTATTCTAACCTTCCTAGGAGGATTTCATCCGCAAACTCAAAGTTTATGGTTGACTGATATTGCTCATCATCATTTAGCTATTGCCTTTGTTTTCCTCGTAGCCGGTCATATGTACAGAACTAACTTTGGAGTTGGGCATAGTATAAAAGAGATTCTAGAAGTACATGCTCCTCCGAGAGGCCGATTGGGACGTGGACATAAGGGACTTTACGACACGATCAATAATTCTCTCCACTTTCAATTAGGTCTTGCTTTAGCTTCTCTGGGAGTTATTACTTCTTTAGTGGCTCAACATATGTATTCCTTACCTGCTTATGCATTCATAGCACAAGACTTTACTACTCAAGCTGCATTATATACTCATCATCAGTACATTGCTGGGTTTATTATGACGGGTGCGTTTGCTCATGGAGCCATCTTCTTTATTAGGGATTACAATCCGGAACAGAATAAGGGTAATGTCTTGGCGAGAATGTTAGAACATAAAGAAGCTATCATATCTCATCTAAGTTGGGCTAGTTTATTCCTGGGTTTTCATACCTTGGGCCTCTATGTCCATAATGATGTTATGCTCGCTTTTGGTACTCCGGAGAAACAAATCTTGATTGAACCTGTATTCGCTCAATGGATCCAATCCACTCATGGCAAAGCTTTATATGGTTTTGATGTACTCCTATCCTCGGCAAATAGTCCAGCGTTTAATGCTGGTCAAAGCATTTGGTTACCCGGTTGGTTGGATGCTATTAATAATAATAGTAACTCGCTATTTCTAACCATAGGTCCCGGAGATTTTTTGGTTCATCATGCCATTGCTTTGGGTTTACACACAACCACGTTGATCCTAGTAAAAGGTGCTTTAGATGCACGTGGCTCCAAGCTAATGCCAGACAAAAAAGAATTTGGTTATAGTTTTCCATGCGATGGTCCGGGACGAGGTGGGACTTGTGATATTTCAGCTTGGGATGCTTTTTATTTGGCAGTCTTTTGGATGTTAAATACTATTGGATGGGTTACGTTTTATTGGCATTGGAAGCACATTACCTTATGGCAGGGAAATGTAGCTCAATTCAACGAATCTTCTACTTATTTAATGGGATGGTTAAGAGATTACTTGTGGTTAAATTCCTCGCAACTTATTAATGGATACAATCCATTTGGTATGAACAGTTTATCTGTTTGGGCATGGATGTTCTTATTTGGGCATCTCGTTTGGGCTACTGGATTCATGTTTCTTATCTCTTGGCGTGGATACTGGCAGGAACTTATTGAGACTCTAGCATGGGCTCATGAGCGTACACCTCTAGCTAATTTGGTGCGCTGGAGGGATAAGCCAGTGGCTCTTTCTATTGTTCAAGCAAGATTAGTTGGATTAGCTCATTTTTCTGTGGGTTATATATTTACTTATGCGGCTTTCCTAATTGCTTCTACATCGGGCAAATTTGGCTAGTCATCATCTCTAGTAAGATCATAATTATTAAATTAAGCCTACCCTTGGATCGGGACTGACTAGACTTAGACTAACGGTAGGTCTAATTCCATTCCACTGAATGAAATAGTTAGGAGTGAAAGAAGAAGTAGAGAAAGAGATGAATCCTCTTTCATTCCAAAATTTGACATAAAAATGTTATTTATTATTAATTGAACCATTATGGCAAGAAAGAGTCTTATCCAGAGGGAGGAAAAGAGGAAAAGGTTGGAACAAAAATACCATTCTATTCGTCAATCTTTAAAAGAGAGGATGAGTAAGGTTTTATCATTAGATGAAAAATGGGAAATTCATAGAGAATTACAATCCTTACCACGTAATAGTGCACCTACGCGTCTTCATCGTCGTTGTTTCCTGACTGGAAGACCTAGAGCTAATTATCGAGACTTTGGTTTATCTAGGCACGTGCTTCGCGAGATGGCTCATGCATGTTTGTTGCCCGGAGTAACAAAATCTAGTTGGTAAAAAAGAAAAAATTCGGAAAGATTGGATATGAATGTAATTGAGAATAATCCTTAAAAGGGAAATTATCTATGTTCGAATATTATATTACTTGTCCAGTGAATCATATTTATATATCAATTAATTAATAATAATAATATATAAATTGCGCGGGGTAGAGCAGCCTGGTAGCTCGCAAGGCTCATAACCTTGAGGTCACGGGTTCAAATCCCGTCTCCGCCAAAACCAAAGTTTTTAGCCTTTTCCAGTTTATGTATGAATCTCCATACCTTCATTTTATTCAAGAATTAAAAAACGAATCTAAGGTTATATCGATTCTATATTCCACTTATATCCTTTTGGGGGAATGGGCGGGTAGCGGGAATCGAACCCGCATATTCTCCTTGGCAAGGAGGAATTTTACCATTAAACCATACCCGCAACTGCTTTTCTCTCGTTCTCTACTATATTAGTAGATTCACTTATATATAGTCAATTATTGATTAATAATGCAAAAATTACTTATTCTTTTATTGAAAGACGGGACGAATCGGTGATGGAACTCAACCCTCCCCTGGGAAACACTTTAGATTCTGTGCCTCAGTGCTTTCATTCAACCAAGGGAGGGGATACTGCAACTCAGCCAAAAACTTAGGATATGGAGGAGTTAAGGATACCTACTAAAAAGACTGATCCGATCCGTGGCGAAGCACCCGAAAATACGACATTTTTGTTACTTGACCAACCGTCAGGAGAGGCAAGCACAACAGGCACACCAATTACTGGGAGAAATGAAATCGCGATTAATGCAAACACGGCCAACTGAAAGGCAATAGTCATGGTTGTGATTTTCCAGGTTCTTAACGAATGAAACGGATTATACCATTTGATCCCTATCTGGCATAGATCTTGAAAACCAAGCCAAATGTATCATATAAACAATTTAATTCGACTGTATTTATAATTGAGCCTTATTAACTTCTCCCATCTGCAGATTATACTTTTTGCATCTCTTTCAAAAGAGAGATCTTATATGTTATTCACGCAATATAAATATTTACTAATGAATGATTATGGTACCGATATTATAGATGCTACCGAAAGAAGTTATAGTTACGTAGAATGAATTTTAGGAGAGATGGCCGAGTGGTTTATGGCTCCGGTCTTGAAAACCGGTATAGTTTCAGCGCTATCGAGGGTTCGAATCCCTCTCTCTCCTTCCGTAGAAGAATCATCTCGTTCACGAATCTAGTTATCAATATCAATTGATTTGAAAGCTCGGCTATGAATAGCCGAGCTTTTAGCAGGACGGTATTTATCACTCGTATTCGGGGAAGCTTTTTCTTAGCTGAGCTGGAATTCCAGCTTACTCATTCCTATTCACTCCTCTAGTTAAGGGGTGTCATAGAAAGAACAGGTTCGGAATCACGGTCAATTCCTTTCTCAAATCCGGCTGCAGCTGCACGAGCTCTTCCTGCATGCCATAAATGACCTACAAAGAAAAAGAATCCTAGAACAAAATGGGAGGTGGCTAACCAACTCCGAGGAGAAACATAGTTCACTGCATTAATCTCAGTAGCTACTCCACCTACGGAATTCAAAGAACCTAAAGGAGCATGAGTCATATATTCCGCCGAGCGTCGTTCCTGCCAAGGCTGTATGTCTTCTTCCAACTTATTCAAATCCAAACCATTAGGACCCCTTAGGGGTTCCAACCATGGAGCACGAAGATCCCAGAAGCGCATCGTTTCTCCCCCAAAAATAATCTCTCCAGTGGGGGAACGCATAAGGTATTTACCTAAACCAGTGGGTCCTTGAGCAGAACCTACGTTAGCTCCAAGGCGTTGGTCTCTAACCAGAAAGGTAAACGCTTGAGCTTGAGAGGCCTCTGGACCAGTAGGACCATAAAATTCGCTAGGATAAGCTGTATTGTTAAACCAAACGAAGCAACAAGCGATGAAACCAAAGACGGAAAGAGCCCCTAAACTATAAGACAAATAAGCTTCTCCAGACCATACGAAAGCACGACGAGCCCATGCAAAAGGTTTGGTTAGAATGTGCCAGATTCCACCGAAAATACAAATGGAACCTAACCAAACATGTCCCCCAATTATATCTTCCAAATTGTCTACACTAACAATCCAACCTTCTCCACCAAAAGGTGATTTGAGTAAATAACCGAATATAACACTTGGACTAAGGGTAAGATTTGTTATTTTCCTTACATCTCCACCACCGGGAGCCCAAGTATCATATACGCCCCCAAAATACAAGGCTTTAAACGCTAGAAGGAGAGCACCAACACCTAGCAAGATTAGGTGAATACCTAAAATAGTGGTCATTTTGTTCTTATCTTTCCATACATAACCGAAAAATGGAAAGGATTCTTCTAACGTTTCGGGTCCGATAAGTGCGTGATAAACACCCCCAAAACCTAAAACTGCGGAAGAGATTAAGTGAAGTACTCCGGATACAAAGTATGGGAAGGTATCTACAACTTCTCCGCCAGGACCTACTCCCCATCCCAAAGTAGCCAGATGGGGAAGTAGAATTAAACCTTGTTCATACATAGGCTTTTCCGGTACGAAATGAGCTACTTCAAATAAGTTCATCGCTCCAGCCCAGAACACAATCAATCCGGCATGAGCCACGTGGGCACCAAGTAATTTACCAGATAAGTTTATAAGTCGGGCATTACCGGCCCACCAAGCAAAGCCAGTGGTTTCTTGATCACGACCACCTAAAGCCAAGGTTCCATTAAAGAGCGTTTCCACGGGGTAGAACCTCCTCGGGGAATACAAGGTTTTCATGAGGCTGATCCTGGGCCGCCATCCAAGCACGAATACCCTCGTTCAAAAGAATGTTTTTGGTGTAGAAAGTTTCAAACTCAGGATCTTCTGCTGCACGGATCTCCTGAGAGACAAAGTCATATGCCCGCAGATTCAAGGCTAGACCAACTACTCCGATAGCACTCATCCACAAACCAGTTACGGGTACGAATAACATGAAGAAATGTAACCAACGTTTGTTGGAGAAAGCAACACCGAAAATTTGGGACCAGAAACGATTAGCGGTAACCATGGAATAAGTCTCTTCAGATTGAGTTGGGTTAAAAGCACGGAATGTATTTGCACCATCACCATCCTCGAATAGAGTATTTTCCACAGTAGCACCGTGAATAGCACATAGAAGAGCAGCACCCAATACTCCAGCGACTCCCATCATATGAAATGGGTTTAAAGTCCAATTGTGGAAACCCTGGAAAAAAAGGATAAATCGGAAGATCGCTGCTACACCGAAGCTGGGTGCAAAGAACCAACCAGACTGGCCCAATGGATAGATCAGGAATACAGAAACAAAAACGGCAATCGGACCAGAGAATGCAATTGCGTTGTAGGGACGCAATTGTACAGATCGAGCAAGTTCAAATTGGCGCAACATGAAACCTATTAAACCAAAGGCACCGTGTAGAGCAACAAAGGTCCATAAACCACCCAATTGGCACCAACGAGTAAAGTCTCCCTGTGCTTCAGGACCCCATAATAGCAGCAAAGAGTGTGCTAAACTATCAGCAGGAGTAGAGACTGCAGCAGTCAGAAAGTTACAACCTTCCAAATAAGAACTAGCCAATCCGTGAGTATACCATGAGGTTACAAAGGTTGTACCCGTAAACCATCCACCCAAAGAAAAATAGGCACAGGGAAAAAGCAATAGACCAGACCAACCCACGAATACAAAACGATCTCTCCTTAGCCAGTCGTCCATGTTATCAAATAAACCTTTTTGCTCTTTGGAAAACTTTCCAATGGCTATAGTCATAGTGATTCTCCCATTCAACTATTTCAACCATTTTTGGGCACCTTATCACTATTGAATCATTGAAAGATATCATATTCGATCATCCATCAACGATCCTTTTTCTTTCTTTGCCCCCTCCAAAGAATTCTCTGATCAATTTTGTAAATGCATCATAGTCCATTTGTTGGTTCAAAGCATTCAATATAGGTAGAATGAATCTTTGTCTGGTCTCAAAACAGACTTAGCAAAGACCTTTTAGAGGGTAGGTAAGCTTTTCTTTTCTCCCTAGTATTTTCTTCCACAAGGATTGATTCCCCTTCCTTTTGATGTCCCTTTAACCTAATATTATTGAAATTATTTGAATCCCCTTCTTAGATCCGTTTGAGCAATAGAAGTAAAGTCTCTTATCCTTATTTCATCGGGATACATCTATTTTACATTCTCCTTCCGTAAAAAATAGGATGTATATATATACATATGTATTTATAAACCAAGAGACTTTTCTAACTTATGAGGAGCAAGCAGTAGGAGAAGGAAAGAGGCGGGATTCAATTCTCAAAATTAAAACATTTTAATGTGAATGAAAAATTAACTTCTTTTTCATTTTGAAAAGCCTTATTTGATTTTTTTTGATTCCAAACTTAACTTATCTTTGAAATTCACATTTACGATTTCGAGTCAATTTTGATATTAGGGTAGCCAACTTATATACAATATAATAAGTCAAGTTTACTATTTTCATAAAATTAATGATCTTTCTCACTTTCCATACCAAACGTTTAAGGATTTATTATTAGTCATGAAGTGGATCGATCGGGATTCAAATCCCCCGCTCACCCTCATAAAATAAAGGGATTTTTTTTTGATCAAATAAAATATCGATCATTCATTATATTATTCATAAATTCCCTTGTTGATCTGAGCTAAGGGATTAATTCTCGGGGGGTCAAAACCCGGCCTATACTAATTACACCATCCCTTACAATTTCATTCCTTTCTTCGGACATACATCGATCGTATATATGGAAAGCTCCTAACTCTTGACTAACCTTAACTAAAGCCCCATTCAGATTTTCCTCCCGGTTCGTACCAAAATAAGTAATCCATCATGTTATGAGCTAATAGATATTTCCACGCAATTATTCACGAGAATTAGACTGGGTGGGTGGATCAATAATACTCCACTCCCGAATTGCTAAAAAATGGAAACTTATAAGACCACTACATATTCTTTTTGCTCGATATAGAGAATTAGAATTCTGAATTTGAAATTGTAATTATTCAAACTATTATGCTTTTTTATAAAACTTTCTTTCTCATCTGACTATTCCAATTTAGTAAGTGTTCATGAGTAGATTCTCATCCAGGATGATATAAAATGGAATAGAATACCTTCTATGGCTATGGATAAAATATGGAAGCCCTTTATCGGATTTGAACCGATGACTTACGCCTTACCATGGCGTTACTCTACCGCTGAGTTAAAAGGGCTTCTTTGAGGGGGAAGAATTGTATTATTGCAAGAACAAATATAGTTTGATTGAAAAATCAGGAAAATGTCAACTAGTTCATAATAATATATAGCTTATTTCTGGCCTAATCTTTTCATATGCATAGAAGTTAATAATAAAAATCATATAGGTTATGCAAATCATTTAGTTAATGCAATCCACGTAGGTAGATCATCAAAATCTGGAACCAATAAAATCGACTCTAATTTTATTTTCATTGTTATTTACTTTATTATTAGTATTAGAATCATTTATTGGTCATATTTATCCCCTTTCCGTAATGCGGATCCTTCTCATATTTTTCCAATTATATTACGATTTTTAATTGAATTCTTTTGATATATTAAAGGATTCAATTCTCATCATATCAATTCGCTCGAATTGAACTTCTTTTTACCTATTTTATAATCTGTAATCTAAACTAAAATGATTTTTTCCGATGAAATTGGAACAGGTTTTGTTCTTCCATTTTCTCCAACGAAGAACTCTTATCTATCATTTCTTTATATGGGATAAAGTTCGTTGAATATATATATATATAACCGAAGAAAAGCACAAACAATTAAAAAAAACTTTTAATTTTCAATAACCTCCTCTCCGGGGAGATGCTATGTATGGGCAATTCCATTAATATTTCCGTATGGTCGTTTCGACCCTGGAAATAGAATTAGCCACTTCGAAGTGTTTCGATTAGGAGAAATAGTTTGTAGGAGATAAAGATGGTGATAAAGTTAGTTCGAAAAGGGTTTGCTTTCTTTATTCTCTCGCGGAGGAGGAAAAAGAAAGCATATTTTTCCTTCCTACCCAAAAGTCCAAAATATTATTTCATAAACAAATTCTAGTAAATTTGAGTCTCTACCATTTGATCTCGTAGTAACTATAGAAATAAACTAGGATATAGCAGGACAAACATAACATTATGTTCTAGAACGACGAGATGGGCGAGTAAAAAGCGTAGTGATTCTCTAGTTAATTTTATATGAGAAAGGTAAGTTCGCCCTGACTTATCTATTGAATAAAAAAATTACCTTTTTATTTAACCCCTGCTTCGAACTTGTTCTAAATACAATTTATATTCAAAAACTTCGTAGATTTTTGAATGAGCAAGTTGTTTCGTCTAATCTGATCGAGGAGATAAGATTTAATAAATAAACTATTGATTGTTGATTAAAATCTTGTAATATTCAATAATGAATGCAAATAGATAAGACATGATTCATACAATACTATAAGTTTACTCTAATATAGCATAAAACTGAGTTCAAAGTACCTAATTATCGGGTTAAAGGTGGAGATGAGATAACAAAAAACACTCGGCTTCAAATAATATATATATCACTGGGTGGAATGTGTGAACCTCACCGTCCATCTTCCGTAGGTAGAAATAAAACTAATAATTGGAAATATTATTGGAATGAAATGAACCATACTATTGACAGTAAATAATGAATTGAGTAACATAAGGATAAGCCCCCATCGTCTAGAGGCCCAGGACATCTCCCTTTCACGGAGGCGGCGGGGATTCGAATTCCCCTGGGGGTACGAAAAGTATTCGGAATCACGAATATCCCGATAACTTTCCGCACCCGTTTCTATTCCCATCCCGATATAAGAGAGAGGGGTAAAAGCTTTTATTCCCCTTTCCAACTGACTGGGTCGATGCTCGAGTGGTTAATGGGGACGGACTGTAAATCCGCTGGCAATGCCTACGCTGGTTCAAATCCAGCTCGACCCAATGTCATGTCAACTTATCAACCCATTCATTATTCAATCAATTTATTATATGAAGTCTCTTTCTCTGGTTGATCTGAATATTCAGCATCAATAAAAGATTACTGCTACATAATGGGATTACTGCTTCAATAACATAACAAAGATCTCGTTTCGTTTTAGTCTATCGATATGGTCCCATTCGTAGAGAAACGTATCTATTCTAATTCCATCTAGACAGAACAATTACAATAATTGTAAAGAATAGATTTGACACATAAGTTTTTGATCGACATAATAACTAAACTGTTTTTAATGGGATTGTAGTTCAATCGGTTAGAGTACCGCCCTGTCAAGACGGAAGTTGCGGGTTCGAGCCCCGTCAATCCCGAATCACCAAATTAATTTGATTCAGAATTCATTTATTAGAAGAACTAGGATAAGTTTTACCATTTAGCAAAACCTCACTTACTTGAAGTGGATTCGGACCTCATGCTCTTACGAGATTCCGAATCTCACGTGTCCACCATTTCACCACTAAAATTCTCTATACCTTATATAATTATCTAAATATAGACTAAGTATTCTCTTATTTTTTTTGTTTTTTAAACGAATTATCGGAATTATTTTCATAAACGCAGGCGAACGACGGGGATTGAACCCGCGCGTGGTGGATTCACAATCCACTGCCTTAATCCGCTTGGCTACGTCCGCCCCCTTCTACTCATTCATTCCATTCGGATATGATAATGACCCCGAAGGTGGTTAGGGAGAATTTTCGAGATCCCTTCTAGGGACTCTAGAGGCCCGGCCCCTTTAAGCAGCAGGGACCCCTGCGGTCTCCCCTTCAATTAATCAGGGTCATTATCTTTCTCCGAGAACCCCCTGTTTGATCCTAACTTTCAATGTTAAGGTTGAAAATGAGTTACTATCTTTTAACTAGGAATCTGTAGAGACATTAATTAACCGTTTGCGGAAGGAGCTTCAATAGAAGCTAAATCTAGAGGGAAGTTGTGAGCGTTACGTTCGTGCATAACTTCCATACCAAGGTTGGCACGGTTGATAATATCAGCCCAGGTATTGATTACACGACCTTGGCTGTCAACTACAGATTGGTTGAAGTTGAAACCATTTAGGTTGAAAGCCATGGTGCTGATGCCCAACGCGGTGAACCAAATACCTACTACAGGCCAAGCAGCCAAGAAGAAGTGTAGAGAACGGGAGTTGTTAAAGCTAGCATATTGGAAGATCAACCGGCCAAAGTAACCGTGAGCAGCTACGATGTTATAGGTTTCTTCCTCTTGACCAAACTTATAACCTGCATTAGCAGATTCATTCTCCGTGGTTTCTCGAATCAAACTTGAAGTTACTAGAGAACCATGCATAGCACTGAATAAAGAGCCACCGAATACACCAGCTACACCCAACATATGAAATGGATGCATAAGGATGTTGTGTTCAGCTTGGAACACAATCATGAAGTTGAAGGTACCAGAGATTCCCAGAGGCATACCATCGGAGAAGCTTCCCTGACCGATGGGGTAGATTAAAAAAACAGCGGTAGCAGCTGCAACGGGAGCTGAATATGCAACAGCAATCCAGGGACGCATACCCAGACGGAAGCTGAGTTCCCATTCACGACCCATGTAGCAAGCTACGCCAAGTAGGAAGTGAAGAACGATTAGTTCGTAGGGACCACCATTGTATAGCCATTCATCAACGGAAGCTGCTTCCCAGATAGGGTAGAAGTGTAAACCGATAGCTGCAGAAGTTGGAATGATGGCACCAGAGATGATATTGTTTCCGTAAAGAAGAGAACCGGAAACGGGCTCACGGATACCGTCAATATCCACTGGAGGAGCTGCAATAAAAGCAATGATGAATACAGAAGTTGCAGTTAGTAGGGTAGGAATCATCAATACACCAAACCATCCAATGTAAAGGCGGTTTTCGGTGCTGGTAATCCAATTGCAGAAGCGACCCCATAGGCTCGCGCTTTCGCGTCTCTCTATAATTGCGGTCATGGTAAAATTTGGCTTGTTGAATAAGAATTATTACCCAAACACAAATATTATATTTTGTATGCTTGTTATTCTATATTATACGGAGTTACCCCCTTGTTGTCAACCCCTGTTTCTTCTTCAGAGGTCCGGATTCTTAAAATACGTAAAACAGTAAGTAATTAAATGATTGGGGTGACATAAGTAGCCTATGTTACATAACTTACTTGCAACATAACAAATATCATTTCATATTTATCTCATCAATAGGGAAAAATATCCCATTATATACTATTTCAAATTGAAAGTGTGAGAGAAAAAAAAATATGAATTGAATCCGATCAATTGGGTTCGGGTTGACCGAGGCTCGAACCCATCCAGAACTCGTCGGATGAAAGTAGTTGAATTACTTTCCTCTGGAGACCGGGTTTCTGCATTTGCAATTTTCATTGCGCATGGCTCTCTCTATGCTATGTAAGTACCTATCTCATCACGCTTCAGTTCTTTCACTATCTTGAGTCTCGGCAATTGAATTACCCGACGAGCCTCTCGTTAGTAGAATCGGTTTCGAATTCGAGTATATCTCTTTTTTGCAACGAATTTGCTAAATAATTTATTTGGATAATATCCAAATACCAAAATTTTTTTTTATGATAATGAACCTTGGGGAGAAACGGGGATATTAGCTCTGGTTTCTCCGAAAAAGAGGATCTCGGAAACAGTTTTGAACCATATTTTTTCCACACAACGCGTATTGTACTTTTATGCCTACAAGCCAAAGTTTTCGCACATGAAAATCGAAGTATATATTGTATTCGATACAACCCCTCTTTATTTGAACATCCACTATAATAATAGTCGATATTTTTCCAAATTTGATCGAATCGATTGAGAATGTCATCGTCTCTTAGAGTAGTCCAAGCTAATTTACCAATTGGATGTCCCAAAGTATCGCAAAATTTGTCTTTGGCTAATAATCCGATTAGACCGGAAATTGGAGTTATAGCACACAATTCTCTGGTAGGAAGACTGATAGCAATGGGTAAATCATCCACCATTTCAGCTCGAACTGTGGTGATTTTGGGTCCAATACCTAGGATATAACCCAAAAAAGGAAAACAATCTTTGGATGATTTTTGAATACGTATCCTGTAGGGTTGAACCCAAAAATGAAAATGATATTGCCAAAGTATTAAGAAAAAATGCTTCCATCTCTGGGCTAAATATTTAGTACCTTTCAAAGCTACCATGTAATTTTTTTCATATCTTACATAATGAATAGAAGGATTTTTCACGAAAAAATAGACGTTTTCCGGTGGAGTAATCATCCATGATGGCTTCGCAATATGCTCGATCTTTTGAATAGAGTTAGCTTGATCGGGTGAAGCGGAGAACGATTCAAAATGTAAGGTTTTTTCCCAAAGGGAGACTAAAGTAGATTCGGATTCATATATATAGTAATTCCATAAAAAGATGGATAACCTATTTGTTTCTCTTGGAGAGAAAAAGATGGGTTTATTTGAAATAATTATATTTTTTTGTTCGTGGAGAATGAATCGTAATAGGTGTAGAAAGGGAGCATCCTGAATCCGTCGACGAAAAATTCGAATAAGTACTTCTGGATGGAGAGAATAGGGTAATTTAGTACCTAAGAAATAATAGGAATGCGAAAAATGATCCTCCATGAAAGGGAATATGGAATGAATAGATCGAAAACTATTCCATTTATTCGTTTCCCTTAGCAAGGGTTGCAATTGCATCAAGAAATGGATTTGCAGAACTATAGTCGGACCTTCTTGAATTAATTCGCAAGAAGAATTGATATAGCAATCGAAAGATTGATTTTTTTTATCACCCTTCCTTCCAAGACGCTTCCTTGATAAAGATAAAAAAGTATCTGGAAGGTCTTGTTGCCGTATTTTATCAATTAGACGCTCTATGATTATGAAACTTAAATGATTGTTGCTCGGACCTGAATCCTCTTTTCGTTTTAAATTTGATTTATTTGAAAAACAATTATAAGCAATTGCGTAAATATCATCATGAAGGAGAAGTTTATATAAAAAGCGTTGCTGCCACAAGATATTTTTTTGATTTCTTCGTAGTTTCTTTATTTCAGATAAAACCCAAGCTATGGTTCTCATATGAGTAACTCCTTGGGATGAGAAATGATGCATAGTGCGATCCACGCGAAGATCGGATAGATTTTATTTTCATTTATTCAGAGATAAAAAAAGATTCTATAAAATAATTTTTATCTAAAACTCATTTGATTCCTTGTAAAAAAGCATTAATCTTTTCGAAAAAAGGATCTCTTTTTGCAAACTGATCGCTTACCTGACTTATAAATCACTTTATTTAGTCGGCACGCTGGTTATTCTTTTACACATTTGTATTTATTTATCCGAGTATTCAAGATTCATTTATGATAAGAATAACCTTCTTGTAGTAACAACCTCTCTTTCTCATATTGGTTACTAAATTACTCCTAACTTTCAATTAGTAAAAAAATAGGAAATCCAATTAATAAAGAGAATATGAAATGGGATCTTTGAATAAACGGGAGCTCATTCTTCTGGTTCCACCTATGATTTAAGCCATCTAGCTTTATCCATTAACTTTTCTGCTTGAGTAGTAGATCTGGTTTCATAAAGTAATCTGAATCTTTTCCTTCCATTACGATACTAAGAAAGAGATTTTGATCAAATTAAGCTTGATAAAAATTCTATAATGAAACGATTTTTTTCCGCTAAGTCGATCAATCGTAGCCTTATAAAACTTTTTGGAGCCGATTACTCTACCGTTGGGTTAACAACCCTGAGAATAAAATAATAGAGTATGCTGGAAGAATGGATGAAAAGGAATAAATGAACCTTGAGAATATGAATCAGAGTAAGTCAAGTTAAGAGAGAATGAATAAAAAAATTATTGATGCAGGCTTTCTTTTTTCTTTTTTTTTAATATTAATTACTTCAAGATTTCCGATTTTTTCTTCTTATTCCGTGGAAAGGAAAAAAAATATATAATGATAGGGAATAGAAGAATGGTTAACGAGAAGGAAGCTAGTCGACCGGGAGTTCAACAGGGATCACCTCCCGGAGCGGAGATGAATAAATTATTTTTGTTTTTTCTCCCCCATTTAATGGGAAGAAATGGCTTGACGGAACGAAAAGCTCCCCCCTCCCCCATATCTTCTATATGGCCTCTCATTATTCCATTTAGCTTTTTTTCGATATCATTAACTTGATTTTAGATCTATTTCGGTAAAACGAAAAATAGGTTGTATTAAACATAAACGCAATCTTTACCTAACCCATTGTAACGAAGGCTATTCTACTAAATGAATATATAATAGGATTTGGAATGGAAAAATGGATCAAGCATTGAACTCATAACCATCTCGATTAGCTTTGATTTGTTCAAATATCCTTGCTTTAAGGCGGGTATCCCTATCCAACAATCTCTGCGGGTTGAGCTTTCCACTATATGAAGTTTTTTCCCCGTACGGCTCAAGCAATCAATAATGACTTCACTTCAGCGAAATTAAAATGAAGGTTATCCTATAAATACGGTATGTTTTTTCCATTTTTGGAATTAGTGTGTTCTCTCTATTGAGTCATCTTTAACTTTATCTAAATCTCGCCGTTTAAAAAATAGGATTTTATCGTTCTTAGACTGATCCATAATCGTAGGAAGCCCCAGTTTTTTTTTCGATTGAGGGAGGGGAAATGAAAGTAATTTTGATTTCTTTCATTCACTGTAATCAATTATAACAATTATTAATTATTACATTGTTCGATCAACTTATTGAAAATTAAAAATTTTCAGTTATTTTTTTTTATAAGTAAGAATCTATTTACTTATTTAATTTTTAAAAAGTTGGACAAAGTTTCAATAGCTCTTTTTTTCTACGTTAACTTTAGATTATAACTCCTAACTCGTAGGTTATAAAGAAGATTCTACATTGTTACGCGAGCCTCACTAAAAAAAAGATTGTGCTTGGAAACGTATGTTGGAATAGGAGTTCTTTAATTCGGATAGGGAATGGCAGATGTTCCACGAAACCGATCATAATATTCAAGTTGCACGTCGTTTTCTAACATATCATATCATTTTAAACGAAGTTTTACCATAATCTTTCTTTGAGATTCAGATAAAGGTGTAAATGAATATGTTGTAGGAATATATGAAATAAATGGCATGAGTTTTTATTCTATTCTATTTTTATGAAATGAAGTTTTTAGTCTTATGTTATACTATAGGTGGATGGGAAGGATAGAAAGAAGGTTCCCAATGTAATGTTTCAAGTATTCAATGCTTCCTTAGCTGCATACATTACTTCGACGGTAATGTTTGTGATGCCACTCTGTCTTGCAAACTTCTCAGTCTTTCTTTTAATTTTGCCCCTAACAAAGCCAGGAATTTTACTTAATTCCAATTGACTCTCGGAATTCCAAATCAAATCCGTTTCTGCGGATAATGATTTAGTAATAACTTCTTTAGTATCATGACCGCCAAAAATATCTAAAAGATGGTCTTCCATGCCCAAAGTATATGAGTTATAAACTAAATCAGCTATTTGATTAGTACCCTCATAACCTAAAAAAGGCCGATATCCCAATGGGAAATTTTGGATATGAACTGGTGGAGAAATAACTCCGCAGGGAATATCAAGACGTTTACCAATATGACGTTCCATCTGAGTACCAAATATGGCGGATGGTTCTACACGAGCGATCATATCCCCTACTTCAATATGATCATCTGTAATAAGTACTTCATCACAGAGACCCCAAACTTGTTCGTTAAACCATTCCGCGTCGTGTTTGCAATAGGTACCTGTACAACAAACACGAATCCCCATCTCTCGAGCAAGTATCTTAGTCATTGAAGCAGCATGAGTTGCATCACCAAAAACAACTGCCTTTTTTCCTACAAAATTTTGGCAATCGATGGATCTTGAGAACCAAGCGGCTTGAGAAACAAATCTGGTTTGTTGATCAATATAATGTTCATAATCAACTGTTTTATTGGAAAAAGCAGGAGTCCATTTATTAACATGCCCTTGTATTTGTCGGATAAACTCAGCCGTATCTATAACTCCCATAGGAGTTGTAGATATGTAAGGCATTCCAAATTCTTTTTCCAAATATATTGCTGTCATTAAGCCTATTTCACGATAAGGAACAAAATTAAACCAAGCTTTTGGTAAATTTTGGAGATCTTCTACAAATCCCCCTTCGGGAATTACCTGATTAATTTCAATACCCAGATCCTGTAATAAACGTTTTAATTCGCGACAATCGTGTTGATTGTGGAAGCCCAGCGTAGAAATACCGATAATATTTGCGGAAGGGATATCTGTTATAGATCGATCCAATTTTCCTTGTCTACGAGCCTTACCCAAATAATATCGAACAACTTGTTCCAAAGTTCTATCCGCTGCCTGAAGTTCATTGACTCGATAATGATTCACATCCGCGGGAATTACATCAGAATCAGAAGCAATAGATGCTCTATCCACAAAGTTTTGTAGATCTTCCTGTAAGATACTAGAAGTACAGGTAGGTGTTAATATAATCAAATCAGGACGCTCTTCTTTCTCTTTCTGAATAATATTATCAACAACTTTCTCTTGGGATCCGCGTGTTAATACATGACGATCTACTATGCTAGCAGTTACGGGAGTAAAATCCCTTTCTCTTTCCAGCATGGAACGCATTACATTAAAGTAGTCATCTCCCAGAGGAGCATGCATAATCGCATGCACATTTTCGAAGGAACTGGCTACTCGAAGAGTTCCGATATGAGCAGGGCCGGCATACAACCAATAGGCTAATTTCATGAAGAAGATTCTTTTTCTATTTTCCCTATTCTACTCCGCAGAGATTCTGCTTGCCATACCTATAATATTGTCGTAAGATGATTCAGAGAATATACTACTACAAATAAATAGTATAAAATTGAAATGTTCATTTCATTCCCTTCCAAGAGGACTCTTTTTTTTTTATTTTATCGGAGAAGCCTGGGACGGAAGGATTCGAACCTCCGAGTACCAGGGCCAAAACCCGGTGCCTTACCACTTGGCCACGCCCCATAGGAGATATATCCGATGCTATTCAATCCCGATATTAAGGTTGTTGTCAATCTATCTATCTATTCGGACTAAATCTCAGTCCAAGATTTCTTCGTTTCTATGAAATAAATATAGATTGTTAAGTAGAAATAGATTAATTGCGGAAACAAAAAGAGATGGGATAGAATAAAAGAAGGTTTATTGATAAAATTGAACGGAATAGAAAAAATATTGATTTCTTTTTCTTTCATTTGTTTCACTGGGAGGGAGATCGCGCAAATATGGGACTGGGCTTGGAGGAACCAAACCAACCCATGCGTACGTAGTGGAATGTATTGAAAAACTTTCATCAAGAATTTATGAGGTTGGTTCCTTTCGTGCCGTACTGAACCCCTGTAAAAATCTTTATTTTTTTTTTTCGGAGAAAAATGTTAGTTATGTTTGATACCTATCCAGGAAACACCACTTGTTTAAGTGACACCGTTTTGGCTAAATCACCTGAAGCTTATGCTATTTTCGATCCGATTGTGGATATAATGCCGATCATACCGTTGTTCTTTTTCCTCCTAGCCTTTGTCCGGCAAGCCTCCGTGAGTTTCCGATAATATATATATAAATAAATATATGTATATATATATATTTATTCTATTTTATTTTCCCCTTTCTTTCGAATAACTTACTTGTCTTATTCACCCTTTCCAATCGAACTACAAAAATTACCTTGAAAAAATAAAAAAAAAAATAAGGTTTTTGGAGAAAGTCGATTGCGGCGATCCCGGGGCTGCTGGCTCATTTTAACCGGAGGAACCGAGTTGATGGGGGTTCAAATCACTCTTTCCTCAATTCAATTTAATCGGCTATGATAATCAATATAAAAAATCATTTTTGTTTCATTAAAATAAAATAAAAAAAATTTTATTTTATTCGAATAAAGGTGGTATAGGGATTGATAATTTACTCCATCCTACTCCTAGTAACGCAATGATCCCGGAGATTACGTCATGCTTACTCTCAAGCTGCTCGTTTACACAGTGGTCATTTTTCTTGTTTCTCTCCCCGTTTTCGGATTCCTATCAAATGATCCTGGACGTAATCCCGGACGTAAAGAATAATTACAGAGATTCTATGGATTCATAAGATAAATATTTAGTTAGTAAACGGGGAGAGAGGGATTCGAACCCTCGGTACGAATGATCGTACAACGGATTAGCAATCCGCCGCTTTAGTCCACTCGGCCATCTCCCCGAGCAGGGAAGTATTCTTACTTTAACATGATGCTAGAGCCAAAGTCTATATTCTTCAAAATAGATTCTACTGGATATATAGCTATTATAATATAATGGTTACGGGAATGAGTATGGGCATTCTCGAAAAAAAAAAAACGCTTGCATTATTCATTTCATCAAAACAAAATTAGTCTATATATTATTCCATCGGCCTGGCCAAAAACTGGCCAGGCTATCCCTTGAACGTAAAAGCAAACGATTCTTATCGATTATACAATTCATTACCCGGTCTCAAAGCTAAAAAACTTGTTGTTAAGGCACTTACAAGGACTAAGATTATTTGACTGTCCGAGATTGCTGTCATCCCTTCATTTTCTCCCCGAATATTCGTAATATGAACCACGCACGGGTTGGTCCAAATTTTAACCCACATCCATGGTTTAAATTTCGTAAATTCGAATGGATGAATAGGCTTTCTATCATTGTACCAATACTAGCTGTTTATGGCTATAGATCCTCCCAATTCAAATTAGATAGACCATATATATTTATTTACGATAATATATCATTTGAAAAAATAGATTTTTTTTTATTTTTTCTTTATTGATAAAAAAAAAAGAAGAATTCATTGATTCTATGAAATCAAATTGGAAATAGAGAGGTTAAAAAGGAATGAATTTGGAAGTTATTGCACAGCTTACCGTTCTGGCTCTGATAGTTGTATCGGGTCCATTAGTAATTGCTCTATTAGCAGCTCGCAAAGGCAATTTGTGATCCTAATATGCCATCTCCGGAAGTGAAAATAACGGTTCGAGGTATTGGATCTCCGGGGATGGGGTCTGAAGATAAAGTATTACTTTATTCCATCCATCAATAAGGAAGGGCTTTCTATTTTTACTTATTATTTTATTGGACAAAAAATATAAATTTATGCTACTATCAAATCATAGCGGGTATAGTTTAGTGGTAAAAGTGCGATTCGTTCAAACCAAAAGTTATTGGATAGTTGAAGGGTCTTTTATATCAATTAATTGATCAACGTTCCAATTGACAACCCTATTCTTACAAAGGTTCAAATCCTTTCCTATGAATGCCATAGGAAAAGCATCATTCCCATGAAAATAATAATCAATAATTCTACTTTTTCGGATTGAAAAATAGCAAAGCGGAATGATTTTGAAGCTAAATCAATCTTCTAAGATTGATTCGTCAAGAATCCATGGATAGAAATCAAAGGTATTCTTTTCATCGCAACTAAATCTTGAATTCTTTTTGTTCGAAAATTCAAGCCGGATAGCTATAAAATGATAATTTTGGTTTACCAGAGCTATCAGCATTTCCGTTTAAAGCTCGGTGGAAAATATTCCCCTAAAGATTGGAGCCAATAGAAACAAGGAACGAAGTAACTAGAAAGAATTTATCATTTAATTCATCATTCTATTTAATTAATTATTGAGATTTTTAAATTTTATTTTTTTTTAGAAGGATCATCTAAAAAGTATTTATTCATTTAGAATAAAAAAACTGACATAGATGTTATGGATGCAACTTCCCCGATACCATCGATTAGATAAAAATCTTATTTATCATCCAATGCTCGGTTTTCAATTTAAGAAAAGAATATCTTTTCTTACTTTATACTCCACTCCATAAGGGAGCCGAATGAAGAGAGACTTTCATGTTCGGTTCTGAATTAGAGGCATTAATTGATCCAAATTTAATGTCGACTATAACCCTTAGCCTTCCAAGCTAATGATGCGGGTTCGATTCCCGCTACCCGCTCCTCCATCGAAAGAGCTTACTTAAGAAATAAAAAAAAAATTTTATTTAATAAGAAAAATCAATAAGTTTAAAAAATTTCCTATTACTAATAGATCTTTTTTACAGCTATGCTGTGAATTGTTTCATTCACAACAGAATTTATTTCCCCTTCTTCATCGCGAGAAAGGGGAAATAAAGGCGTCCATCGTCTAATGGATAGGACAGAAGTCTTCTAAACTTCCGGTATAGGTTCAAATCCTATTGGACGTAATATCTTCTTGGAGAAAACTCTTTTATGCTTAAGAAAAACCTTTAAGCTTTTTTTCTCTCCGCGTGAACGGGGAGAGCCGGAAAAGAGCTTTTTCCTAGCCCCCCTCGTATCATCACATAATCATATATTTATTTTTGTTCCTGAAGTAGGAAAAATTCAGTATGCTCCTTAATGGCTTCCTTCAGAATGATTTCCGCTTGTTCCGTGAACACCTTAGTAGAACGTATGATTTCCGCAAACTGAGGTTTATTAGTTATTAAATACTCACGTAACTGAACAAGAAATCTTTTAACTTGTCCGATTTCCAGTATATCTAAATATCCGTTAACTCCAGCGTAAATAGTAGCTACTTGTTCCTCCACCGCCAAGGGAGCTGCTTGAGATTGTTTGAGCAACTCACGTAATCGTTGACCTCTAGCTAATTGATTTTGAGTAGCTTTATCAAGATCAGAAGCAAATTGTGCAAAAGCTTCTAGCTCTGCAAATTGAGCTAATTCCAATTTTAATTTTCCAGCTACTTGTTTCATAGCTTTAATTTGAGCTGCGGATCCTACTCTAGATACAGAAATACCCACATCAATTGCGGGTCGAATTCCGGCATTAAACAAATCAGCTGATAAAAATATTTGTCCGTCGGTAATGGAAATCACATTAGTAGGAATATAAGCTGAAACATCTCCGGCTTGGGTTTCGACTATAGGCAGAGCAGTCATACTTCCCTCACCTAGTTGAGAACTTAATTTAGCTGCTCTTTCCAAAAGACGGGAATGCAAATAGAAAACGTCTCCTGGATAAGCTTCTCGACCGGGTGGTCTTCTTAATAAAAGGGACATCTGTCGATAAGCTTGTGCTTGCTTAGAAAGATCATCGTAAATGATTAGAGTATGTTGTTTACGATACATAAAGTATTCTGCTAAAGCTGCTCCCGCGTAAGGGGCAAGATATTGCAATGTAGCAGGAGAATTCGCAGTTTCTGCTACCACAATAGTATATTCCATTGCTCCCCGTTCCTCAAAGTTATTAACTACCTGAGCCACAGAAGAGGCTTTTTGACCGATAGCTACATAGACACATATTACATTTTGACCTTTCTGATTCAAAATAGTATCTGTAGCTACTGCTGTTTTACCAGTCTGTCTGTCCCCAATAATTAATTCTCGTTGACCGCGTCCAATGGGAATCATAGAGTCAATAGCAATAAGACCTGTTTGCATGGGTTCATACACGGAACGTCTCGAAATAATGCCCGGAGCGGGAGATTCAATTAGTCTAAATTCAGAAGCTGAAATTTGACCTTTGCCATCAATAGGTTGAGCTAAAGCGTTTACGACGCGACCCAAATAAGCGTCACTTACTGGTATCTGAGCGATTTTACCTGTCGCTTTTACAGCACTGCCTTCTTGTATAGCCAATCCATCACCCATCAATACAACTCCAACGTTGTCTGATTCCAAATTTAAAGCAATTCCTGTTGTACCATCCCCAAATTCCACCAATTCCCCTGCCATTACTCCGTCGAGACCATAAGTACGGGCAATTCCATCCCCTACTTGGAGTACGGTACCGATATTCATAACCTTTACTTCTTGATTATATTGCTCAATTTGTTTGAGAATAATGCTGCTAATCTCGTCGGGTCGAATGTTTACCATTAGCGTTCGTTAATGATTCCTGAAAAATAGAACCTATAAGAAAAGGCTAATCAGTTATTTTTCTCCATCGATAGGCCAATATGATGATCAATCATGCGTGAGTGCAATTCGCTATTCAAACGAATGTTTAAAGCTTTGAGAGCTCTTTCTAATGCAAGTCGGGAAACTTGTTGGCGAACTTGTTCGATTGCTCCTTGTTCTTCGAAACGAATAGTAGCATTTTTAGAGTCTTCTAATCGTTTTAAATCTTCACCAGCGGAATTTATTAGATCTTGTTTCTCTCTTTCCATTCGAGATAGTCCATTTATGCGAATCTCGTCTGCTTTTGTTTCTGCCTGTTGTAAGCGGTTCTGAGCTTGTTTAAGCTTATCAATAGCTTCTTTATATCGTTCTTCTGCATCGCGAATGATATTCAAGATGGTCTGTTTACGATTATCCAATAAATTACTTAATGAAAGTAGATTATCTATCGATTTTACGGATTAACAATCTCTTCCCGAACCGAACACGAATCTTTCAATTCATCCGGCTCTCTTGCTCAGTCTCCCATGAATAGAATATATAAATCCATTTTCTAACTGAGCCTACCCTTTTCATTCATATCCCATTTTTTTGTAGAACTATAAATTCTTCAAACTTGGAGATTTTAGAAGGCTGGCTCTCTTATGATCAAATTGTCAGTAAGGTTGTTTTTTCTGAATAATTATTAATGTATGTAGGTTGTCGATTTAGTACCGAAAAACCAAAATTGGTTATTCATATTCATAGGAGATTATGACAATTCATCTAGTAAAATGAATTTTAGAATCATTTTGATATGAGTGTTATACATCAGATGAATCTCCAACCATGTTTTTCACCTCTATGAACACAGTGGGGAAAGAATACCCTGTTGTACTTAGACTTCAAGCAATTCAGCTTTGACCATTTTTACAAAATTCCCTTATCAGTTAATAAAAAAAAAAGAAAAATGTTCACTGATTTTACGAAATGCTATAGTTCTTCTGAATTCTTGGCTCAGAAGTAATTCGTTGGGGTTATGCACCTTCCCTTTCTCCGAAGTGCAGCTGAGTGGATCCAGCTATTTCATCCAAATATTCAACCCGCACACACTCCCTTTCCGAAGTAAACTAGTAGACCAATTACTACACCTAAATTAATCAAATTTGTTTCTAAAAGGTTGGTATTTAAGCCGAGACTCGCGGCAGAAGGCCAGTAACTCGGGAAAAAAACAGGATCAATTATCATATTTTTTATACTCTTCTCCCGTCATAAGTTATCTAAGTTTTACAGAGTTTTTTCCACTCGACCCTACTGAACATCATACATAGTTTGAAATAGAATTTATGAAAGATTTCTCAGTCTGATGAAGTTTCAACTATTTTATTTATAAAATAGGGTCGTATAAATATAAATACCTTGCTCTACTCTCTGCTACAAAAGTCAGGGTTTGAAGGATAGAAGAGAGATTTTATTGCTTACTCATTATTATTAGCCCCCCGATTCTCTATAGAGAATCGGCTGAACAGACGAACAAATTAAATAGAAAAGAAGGGGATTAATTATTAGTAATAAGAGGTACGGAGCTTCGTTCCTCGGATCAAACGAAAGGATTTGCAAATAGAAGTGCTAGAGCTACAACTAGTCCATAGATAGTTAAAGCTTCCATGAAAGCTAAGCTTAGCAACAAGGTACCTCGAATTTTACCTTCAGCTTCTGGTTGTCTCGCAATACCTTCTACAGCTTGACCCGCAGCGGTGCCTTGACCAACACCGGGTCCAATAGAAGCAAGACCTACAGCTAATCCAGCAGCAATAACGGAAGCAGCAGAAATCAGGGGGTTCATATGGTAATCGATCTCCTCCAACTAAGGTTGGGGAATGGTTAATGAAAACCTATCCTCTATTGTTAACTACTTTTACTCATTATAAAATCTTTCATAAAAATAGTTAATAACTCAAGATGTTTCTCATTAAAGTGATGGTGTCGCTAAAGATGATAAAGAATATGAAGATAAAAAAGAATATTCTTTTTCACTCTTCTCTACACCTATCCAATAGATTACATATTCATTATTTTTTACATATTTCAATATTACTCAGATATTCAGGAGAGGCAGAATGAATTTAACCGAATAGCAATTCTATCTCGATTTCCTAACCTAATCACTTGATATTACATGAATTATGTAAATCGAATTACATCCATAATGTATAATAAGTTTGATTTTTCGCCTATTCTATTATGTTGTGACCGAGGAACAATTAAATAAAGAGTTGAATATTTTAATAAACTAAGTTCAATTTTCAATTTGTTCAGTTATTTTCATATAACCTTTTATTTTATTAAGTTAAGAGACTTTACTAATTCAATTTGACTGATATGGAAGAAAAGTTTCATGATCGTTCATATTATTCCTATTATACCTGAGAAAATCAATTTATATATATATTAGAATCGAAAAAGATCAATATATAAGAATCAATTTATTTTACGGGAAGATATCAATCTTTTTTCAATAAACTAGAGCTAGCAAAGCAATTTATTTTCCAAAAACTATCTACACCAATAAAAATTTCACTTTAACCTCGAACGTCTATATTCCATACAGATGAATAAGAATCGTGTGTCCATCTATCCAATTGAAAAGCCTATTCAATGGCTAATGATGACCTTCCATGGATTCTCCTATATAAGCTGCGGCTAGAGTTGCAAAAATCAAAGCTTGAATAGCACTTGTGAATAATCCTAGGAACATCATAGGTATGGGAACTACCAGAGGTACTAAAGAAATAAGAACAGCAACCACCAATTCATCAGCTAATATATTGCCAAAAAGTCGAAAGCTAAGTGATAAAGGTTTAGTAAAGTCTTCTAAGATATTGATCGGTAAAAGTATTGCGGTTGGTTGAATATATTTACCAAAATAACTTAAACCTTTTTTGTGAAGACCCGCATAAAAATATGCTACCGATGTAAGCAAAGCCAAAGCAACAGTAGTATTAATATCATTCGTAGGCGCAGCTAACTCTCCATGGGGTAACTCAAAGATTTTCCAAGGGAGAAGAGCGCCTGACCAGTTGGAGACAAAAATAAATAAGAACATGGTTCCAATAAAAGGGACCCAAGGACGATATTCCTCTTCTCCAATTTGAGTTCTAGCCAAGTCCCGAATAAATTCTAGAACATATTCGACGAGATTTTGACCATCCGGCGGAACGGTTTATAGATCTCCAGTAGCTAGAATGGCTAAACTTAATAAAATAGTAATTACAACCCAAGAGGTTATAAGTACTTGTCCATGAACCTGGAAACTACCTATTTGCCAATAAAAGTGTTGACCTACTTCCACACCGGATATTTCGTACAAATTATGGAACGTGGTAATGGAAGATAGAGATGGTGCAATATGCATATTGCTCCTCCTAAAGATTAACTATAAAAAGAATAAATGATTCTATTGTTTCTTCTTTTTCTTTTTTTTTTTTTTTAATATCTCACTTTTGAATTTTCGACCACTTTATCTATATATAAATATCTTTTTTGAATAAAATATATTAATGAAAATATATTTATATAAATATATCATATATTTTCAGGTTATAAAGTAGTGATTAACTCAAGAATTCCCGGGTTCTTGGAAATCATGACCTTCGCGAATTGCTGACATAAATTTATTCGAGATCCACCCAATTGAAGATCCAGAATTATTATTGGCTGGAATTGGGATATCCATAATAAGATCCGGGTCGCAATCTGTAGTATATCTACTAAGCAAATGGTTGGAATACTTAAAATTATACGTTCTTGAATAACAGTAGAATCTTTCCGTTAATCAACAGTTGTTACAACATCGGATAAACCTGTCGTATATTTAATTACGCCTGGATATTTATCTTTTTCCGCGGTTGAGCTAATTGTATTTTCAGAATGGCTGCTTATTCATCAGATCCTCCTGTCCCCCAAATCTTTTGATCCTTGAGGGCGGACGTGTTGTTTCCGCAGTAGACCAATTAAATTAGTTGACATACCACCGAGCTTTTTTTTTATTTAAATAATGTAAGCTTTTGTAGCAGCTGATTTAATAGCATCAGCTGCTTTATATTTCGTATCAACTATCGAAAATTGTTTTCTTTTACTTGCCGCATTAGCCACTGAATCACAGGCTTCTTATGCCTTATGAAAGGCGCGCGTTTTAATTTTAAGTATATTTTGTTGTAATATAAATACCCTTTCCGCGGGGATATGAAGCGCCTGCCTACCCTAGGATTCTACTTCTGAGCTTGATAGCTGAAATGAACTCCTGTTTTTATAATTTATTTCAAAGAAATATTCCAAGATTTTGGTTCCGTTTCCTTTCCTCCCCCCCCATCTCGAGTAGAATCCCAGAGATTATAATATAATGTAGTCCAGGGACCATACATAATATGGACTAAATTTACCAATAAACCGAATCTCTTAAAAATTTAGGGTTATATTCCCATAAATAATAAGATTTGGAAATTTTATAATTTGTTACATAAGGAGTTATTTCTTTGTCCCGTTCGGTTATTAACAACCCAATGGTTCTCAAATAATAGTATATGGAAATAACACTCGTAAATAATAAAAATTTTTTTAGTTTTATCTAATTATCTTCCTACTAAAAAAAACTTTGCATTAAAGTTATTTATTGAAATCCGCTTCGGATACTGATGTTCTTAACGCTTCATGAATAGTTTTTTTACCGGAAGAAATAGGGAATTCTTTTTCTCCATAAAATAAAATGTGTTTAATCTCGTTAATGAATAGTTTATTATTCTTTGTTCCCAAAACCCCCCCCCTTTTTTTCTCTGGAGTTACTTGCCAAATTGCTTCTCTGCATCCAGTACCAGCAGGAATTATTCCACCAGGAATGACATTCTCTTTTAAGCCTTTCAACCGATCGATTTTACCCCGGATAGCAGCTCTAGCTAATATTCTGGTAGTCTCTTGGAAACTCACTTCTGAAAGGAAACTCTTAGTATTAATAGATGCTTTCGTTATTCCCAGTAATATAGGTTTATAAGGAATCTCTTCTTCCAAAGCACGATTCATCCTTTGCGCCCGTGAAACTTCTATTGGTTCTCCGGGTGAAAAAACATTAGCTATTCCATCTTCTAAAGTAACTATTTTCGATGTCATTTGGCGCACAATAATTTCCAAATGCTTATCGGATATTTTCACTCCTTGTGATCTATAACCCTTCTGAATTTGATCAACCGAATCGATTCGACTTTGTTCTAAACTTACTCTAGCACTGAGAAAGAAACTCCAAGGGTATCCGAAAATCCATGTCACATCATTATTCCGATCTTCAAAACTGTCTTTGAAATCCATTGATACCGAAGTATTAGGACGGGATTCTAAAAGTTGCTCGATCTTAGGAAGACCTTGAAGAATAATATTTTCAAATCTTAATCTTTCATATATTAATGTTATTGATGCATCTCCTTCTTTAACAATGTCTCCACAACTATTATGAACAGTCGCTCCTACATTAGCTAAGTATGGCTTAGCTAATCTAATTACTACAAATTCTATATGAATGGCTATTATTTGACAAGATCGAAAAAGTGGCCCATATTCGGATGTAGATACACCCTCACATATCAATTGTCCAAGACTAACTAATCGGAATGTTTTTTTGTATGGACAGAATAACGATAAACACCAATTTAGTAAATCAAAAAGAATATTTTTGCGGAAAATCAAATGATAATTTCTTCTATTTTCATCTGAAAAATACCATTTAGGCACTTCGGAAGTATTTTTTAAATTTTCAACAATGGAATATTTATTGGATGGAACTCTACCATGGATTAACCAACAGAGGGAAGATAGAGGATCGGCGATACTATGTAAATTACCTAAAATACCTAACTTCTCCAACAGAGTTACTTGCGTAAGATTTTCTTGTAAATCCTCTTGGATCGATAAAATAGAATTTGTAGTAATTTCTTTTAAATAAAATTGTGTACTTTTATTACTTTCACTCGGGGATATTAAGGAATCCTTCAAAAATTCTGTCGGAGAAGCATTGGCCTCTGAATCAAATTTTATATCGTTTTTTTCTACTGTATCATAATATTTTGAATCAGTAAATGAAAGGGTGAGGGAGAGAGAATCATCCCAGGACAAGATAAGAAAAGATGTGTTTTCTTGATCTCTATCGGGTAGAATACGAATAATACCTTTATGTTTACTAAATGATTGGCTTCCCTCATTGGAAAAATGACTGGTGTAATGAACTTTGTTGCCCAAAATATATATGGAATCTGCCGTATCATTATTATTATTATCATCATTATTATTATCATTGTCATTATTCCCAGTATCTAAAAAATGTTTTATCAAACTAAGTTGAAGAAAACATTGGGATTGGAAAGTTTTATTCATTCCTATTTCAATGAAAGAAGCATAGGCCTTTTCTACTCTCATAGGAGATCCCTTTTCTCGATCCAAGACTAAACAAGTTTGAACTAATTGGATACCCGTGTCATTGATTCGAACTTCTTTACCATCCTCATAGAGAATATATTGAACAGCTTTCACTCTTAGAGTTCCTTGTTCCCCCAGTAATTCTCGATGAGAGAATGTTGTTGTTAATTTGTCAGGTATTTCAATTTCATATTCCATTGCGGGTCTGAGTAAAGCAAAAGGTTTATCTGTACGAGGTATGATCCACTGGAGATAAGCCCAATTCCTGGATCTGAATTTACCAAAAATTATTTTCCCGGGTTGTATTAAAGCGTCCCTTTGTTCGGATATTTCCTTTGCTTTTCCTGGTGGAATGATACAACCAGGTAATATTCTTATTTCGGATTTATTGTCTGTTATCTTTCGTATTCGAACTGATCCGCTCACTCGGCTATGAATATCCAAAGTTATTTTTGCACCTGCCTGAATAATACTATGATCCTCTACTAAGATGGGAGAAAAAGGTTCATGTACAATATGTACTTCTTCCGGGATTGAAAAAAAGTTACCACCTCCGGTTATCTCATGTCTTGTCATAAATCTTTTCGTTTTTCTATTCTCAAAAATAGCGTTTTTTTTGCCAATCGAATCAATTTTTATGGTACCATGCTTGATAATCCCCCAATCCTTTGTTATGTATCTAGGATCATTTGAAATGGCCAAAATATCATTATTTTGTAAAACACCATTTATATATATTTTAGGGATAAATTCAAAATCCGGGATTTGTTCATTGTATCTGTTTCTATCTCGTTCCGGTGAGAAAAAAACTTTACCCTTTTTATGTTTTCGTGTTACTTTATAACCATGCAAAATGAAAGTAGAATATATAAAATTCCAACCCCTATTATTGGATATGCTATGATCGAACTCTGAATTATTAAAGGTTTTTTTGTTTCTTCTCGAAAAAAAATTGAATGATTCAGAATTTATCTGATCTTTTTTCGAATGAGAATCAAGAGATGGTTTATTTTCCTCGGTCAAAGGAAATTGAACATCAATTTGATCTTCATCCCGGTAGAAGAATCGTATGCCACCAATACTATGAAATCTTCCCGATAATACCCGTACATAACTTGTCTTAGTTATAATATGAATGTTGCTATGTACATGCTCAGGGTTGTGACGCACCTTCGCACCCCAGTGCATCTCTCCGTCCAAGCTGGAATAAATATATTTTTTAATTCTTTCTTTTGAAGTGGATGTTGTAACATGAACCTCCGCAATAACTTGTTTTGATTCTACATGTTGATTGTTCTGAACCAAGATCAAACTTTGCGGTGGAATTGTTGGATTACGTACCTCATACTTATTCCCAATAGTAATGGATAAATCATTGTCACATATCCAAGCAGGATGTCCATGACGTGTACGCGTGGGATAAACCGAATCGGTATTGGATTTAATAATTCCAGTAAAAGGAGTTCGTATATGTTACGCAATACCACCCGTGAATATCCCACCAGTATGAAAAGTTCTTAAGGTTAATTGAGTCCCTGGTTCTCCAATAGACTGACCCGCAATAATACCTACTGCTTCTCCTAATTCTACCAGATTACCATGAGTAAGACTCCAACCATAGCATAGTTTACAGATCCAAAGCATGCTTTTACGAGTCAAAGGGGATCGTATAGATATTGGTTGTGTTTGAAACATTAATTGATTGGCAAGCTCAGCCCCAATATCTTGATCACGCGTAGCAATGCATCTTGCATCTACGTATACATTATCTGCTAATACACGACCAATCAGTCTTGATTCAGCGATCATTCGTATATTCCTTTGTTCATCCCGAATGGGACTTATGAGGATACCTTCAATAGTGCCGCAATCTATTCTACGTACAACAATGTGTTGAACTACTTCAACAAGTCTACGTGTAAGGTATCCGGCATCTGCCGTTCGTATGGCAATATCTACAACTCCTTTACGAGCGCCATAACAAGGAATTATGTATTCTGTTAGAGATAGTCCTTCGCGAAAATTACTTTGAATGGGTAAATCAATAATTTGTCCTTTAGGATCCGACATTAATCCTCTCATACCTAATAATTGGTGAATTTGGGATATATTTCCTCGGGCTCCCGAGAAGGACATCATATGTACTGGATTTGAAGGATCAGTTATCTTAAAATTAGGAGTCATTTCCTGTTTCATATATTCACTCGTAGTATACCATGTATCAATCAATTGACGTAATCTTTCTACCGCGTGCACATTTCCATAACGATAATGTTCCTCTTCGTAAGAACCTTGTCGCTCCGCATCCCGTATAAACCATCCTTTGGAAGGTGTTGTTGAAAGATCGTCAATGCCTAACGAGACGGCTTTGTAAGTAGCCTGTTGAAAACCCAAAGTCTTAGGTTGATCTGGGATATGCGCCGTATACACCATTCCGAAATGATTTATTAACCTGCTAATAAATTGTTTTATGGCAGTTCTATCCATCACTTTATTATAGAGGAGCAATTTATCTGATTCTGCCATATCCCCCACTCCCATAAATATGATTCACCGCCAATGAATTCCAGCCTTTTACCGAAAGGTTTCCTCAATCTTAATGTTTGTTTGTACAAACAAATCTTGTTTTAACAGGTAATTATAATTATATCGTCACAGCTGGCGGTGCTCCATTCCGAATTGAAAAATCTTTGGATATGCCTTGTAGAGCTGACTCTATTTCTTGATTCGGAATAATACGACCAGCGGTTGTACAAATGTATATACTAAGTGTGCTCTCTTCTCCATCCCCCCTAACCTGGAAATGCTCGTAGATCTGATGGGAAGTACCCAAAGGCTCATACTGAGTCTCAATAGGCTCTTCCTGATTCACGGAATTCATTATACGTAGATCATCATCTACCGGCCATCGGAGCCACAAAGGACTGTATAAGTTCATTTCTCTCCGCGATTCCGCTCTGAGCACATCATTGTAACTATAAAAATAAGGTATTCTTTGACTTTGAGAGAGTCCTTTCCTATATGGAAATGGATTATATCTATTTCCGTAAATACCTTGATTAGTTTCAATTGTTAATGTATAAAGTCCAAGAAGCATATCTTGGTTCGGTACAGAAACGGGATCTCCTGTAGCTGGAGACAGGAGATTCGCGTGAGAAAGCATAAGTAGACGAGCTTCTGCTTGGGCTTCCAAGGATAAAGGTACATGGACAGCCATTTGATCTCCATCAAAATCTGCATTGAACCCTGCGCAAACTAATGGATTTAAACGAATAGCACGTCCGTCTGCTAAAATGGGTTCGAATGCTTGTATGCCTAGTCTGTGTAACGTAGGTGCTCGATTCAACAATACGGGATGTCCCTGCATAACCTCTTGAAGTATTTTCCAAATAAGAGGCATTTTATTCTGAATCAGGAGTTTAGCGGCTTTAATGTTGGGAACAAGATTTCGTCCAATTAAATTGCGAATTACGAAGGGTTGAAAAAGCTCTATGGCTATCTCTCGGGGTAATCCGCATTGGTGTAATGAAAGAGAGGGACCTACCACGATAACAGAACGACCTGAATAATCAACTCGTTTTCCAAGTAAATTCTCCCGAAATCTTCCTTCCTTGCCTTGAATTACATCTGAAAAGGATTTCAAAGGCCTATCATTAGTATCCGTCATGGGTTCTCCGCCGATGCTATTATCAATAAGCGCATCTACAGCTTTCTGAACCAATTTCTTTTGACAAACAAGTACTCCTTCCGGTGCAAATATTCTTATTTCTGAAAGACAACTGAGAGAATTATTTCGAAAAATGATTCTTCGATAAAGTTCATTTATATCCGAACTAATTATTTTACCTTCGCCTAATTGAACCATAGGTCTTAATTCAGGGGGAAGAACTGGTAATAGTGACAAAACCATCCACTCCGGATTTGTTTTTGTTCGAATAAAATATTTGATCAATTTCATATGTCTAACCGAAAAATCTTTCCTTCTTTGAATTTTCCGGTTTTCCCATTTATCTTCTGTGGGCTCACTGTTCACCAAAAATTCTTCCCATTTTTCATATGCGCGATCCAAAACAACTTTCAGTTTTAGACTAGCTAATAGTTTTTTGGTAACATCTCCCCCAGTAGCTATTTCTCTACCCATAAATTCGTTGAAGTCTGGACAATGGAAAAAGCAAGGAATACTTTCGTTCCAAATTTCATAATCATTATAATCATATTGAAACAAACCTCGTTTTAATCCAAATAATGTAGGTTTGTTAGTTATAGGCTTGGAAAAAAAAAGATTGGGATAGGTTATTATCTAGTTCCCCCCCGCAGAATCGGACGCGAGAGTTTCCCCTCATCCGGCTCAAGTAGCTATTATTAAAATATGAGAATCTTTCATTCCTATTTCGTATCGAATAATTTTGAGATTCTGTTGCTTAGCGAGGAAAAACAGCTACTCGTTACTCAAATTATATCTAAAGTAAACTAATTTATGTTCTTTCCATTACAGAAGAATTAATTTAGATTTTTTATTCTTGAGTAGTCTTATTCCCTTCGAATGATATACCTTCTTACAGAGATACCTTCCAATGAAATTGAAATTCGTAAGGATTTCCTTCGTTCATATTCCGATTCCTTCGATCCTTTGGGTTCTCGCTCTACTCCGATGGTCGTAATGCTATTTGAAGCACATATGCGGTGGATAGACTTCTATAGCCATACCTATAAAAAAGCTTACTTATTACATAAGCTCATTCGAAATATTCTAATATCGAAGGATTTCCGGATTCTCTTTAAGAAAGAGAATGGGGTTTTTTCTTACGAAGTCTGATTAACAAATAACATTATAATTATACATAATGTGATATGTACACATATTATATGAACCCTAGATAAATCCTCCTTTTTTATCATTACTTAGAATTTCATCTCGAGCTTCGTGCCACTCCTCAAAGGACATGACATGTCGGAGCTAAAGGCATCCCTTCGAAATTGGAATTATATGGGATGACGGTTTCTATTCCAATCCGTATAATCAAAAACTATGGTCGAGTCACACATCGCAGTATGCTAGGCTTTCCAATTCCCTAAGAGGTTTGGATAGGATATTCGCAATATGACTAGGAAGCTTTTTTAAATACCATACATGAGTTACCGCACATGCTGATTCAATGTATCCCATTCGATATCTTCGAACTCGAGATTCAGTAAATTCAACTCCGCATTCCTTACAGAAACTTGAGTCTTCTTCATTTTCTTCACTCCATTGATACTTTCCACAGGCACAAACTCCACTTTAAATAGGCCCAAATATTCTCTCACAGAATATTCCATCTTTTTCTGGTCTATCGCTGCCATAATAGAAAGTGCTGGGTTGAGTTACCCGTCCAACTATCTCTCCGGTAGGTAAGATTCTTTCAGTCCAGGCACGAATTTGTTCGGGAGAAGCTAATCCAATTCGAAGATATTGATGATTTTGGTAAATCATAAGATTAAATTTTCGATTGATTTGCACTAAACTTCTTTATAATCTATTATTAAATCTTTTTCTATAATAACTGGATCCGAATCTAGAGCTAAACATCGTGGTTCTCGAACGAGCAATCGAAAGGATTCTGGAGTAATTACTTCAGGTTCATATATCGATTCTCCAGCTACTATAGTACTAACTACTTTCTGACGGGTTTCAGCATGATCAGATTTAATAGTAAGCATTTCTTGTAGAATATGGGAAACACCGAAACCTTCTAGAGCCCAAACTTCCATCTCTCCCACCCGTTGTCCCCCCCGTTTGGATCTCCCCCTAAGTGGTTGTTGTGTAACGCGTGAATAAGGTCCACTAGATCGTGCATGGATTTTATCATCAACTTGATGAATCAATTTTAGCATATAAGCTTTTCCTATCGTAACAGGTTGCTCAAAAATTTCTCCTGTTCTTCCATCGATCAATCGGCTTTTCCCGGGATTATCGAGTTCGAATAACCATGGATTAGCTGTTTGCCTACTAGCCTCATGAAGTTCAGAAAATACTAGCTTTCTCGAAGCTTCCCGTTCGTATCTTTCATCGAAAGGCATTACTCTATAATGTCTCCTCAAAAAGTATCCTGCTATACCAAGTACACATTCAAAGATTTGTCCCACATTCATCCGTGAAGGCACCCCTAAGGGGCTTAATATCATATCAATTGGTGTTCCATTTTGCAAATAAGGCATATCTTGTCTAGGTAAAATCTTTGAAATGATACCCTTATTACCATGTCTTCCAGCAACTTTATCACCTACTCGTATTTTGCGTTCCTGCAGGACATATACACGAACAACCTTTGTATACCTAGAAGTATCCTCCGGATAAATCCATCTCACATCAATAACTTGACCTCTTCCGCCTGGGGGTACTTTAAGACAAGTTTCTCTCGTAGTAGTTATATCAATACCAAAAATGGCTTGTAATAAGTTACCTTCTGGAGCCTTCAGCGATTCTTCCGAATCTCGAGGTGTTAATTTACCTACTAAAACATCTCCCGTTTCTACCCAAGATCCCGGTAATACAAGGCCACTCTTATCTAAATGACGAAGAAAATAATCATCTAAATGGGGTATTTTTCTGGTAATTTCCTCAGCGGTTCCTTCAGGTGTTACACGAGCCCCAATTTCATATTTCCCAATATGAATAGACGTAAAAGTATCTTCATGTATTAGACGTTCACTGATAAGTACTGAGTCCTCAAAATTGTATCCTTCCCATGGCATATATGCTATTAATATGTTTTTCCCTAGAGCTAGTTCTCCCCCTACCGTAGCTCCTCCGTCCGCCAAAAAATGCCCTTTTTCTAGATATTCACCTTGGTTAACCCGAGCTTTTTGATGCATACAAGTATCATTATTAGAACGTTGATATATAACTAATTTGGTATCTATTGTATTTCCATCGTCAACTAACAAAGTTATTTTTTCACCATCAATATAATCAATTTTTCCCCCCTGTGCGGCTACAACCACAGTCCCCGAATCTAGGGCTACTTGACCTTCCAATCCTGTTCCTACGATACATTTTTCGGGTTTTGAAAGTGGAACTGCTTGACGTTGCATATTAGAACCCATCAAAGCACGATTTGCATCATTGTTTTCAAGAAAGGGAATAAGAGAAGCTCCAACGGAAAAATGTTGTAGAGGCGAAATACTTCGAAGATGTATTTGATTCCATGCAATAGTCACAATTTCTTGTCGATATCGAGCTGCAGTAACTTGTTCCCCTTTATCCTCCTGAGATACCGATAAAAAAGTTCCTGTAGTTATTCGATAGTATTCATCTTCTTCTGCTGATACATGAGTTGCAATATCCCCCTCCTCGGATAATATCTCGGAGATCTTATAGAAGGGACTTCCGAAGAATCCCCAAGGATCAACGCTTGCATGAAGAGCCAATGATGAAATGAGTCCAGCATTCATTCCTTCGGACGTTTCGATGGGACAAACACGCCCATAATGACTAGGATGAATATCTCGTACTTGGAAACTAGCGGTTCGCCTTATTAATCCTCCAGGGCCCAAATAACTTAATCTCCGCCTATGAACTATTTGTGTTAATGGATTAGTTTGGTCTAGAAATTGAGATAAGGGGTGTGAACCAAAAAATTCTTTGAAAGTTGTTAATAATAAACTTGAAGTTACTAGACTTCCAAAAGTTGGTACACGTTTATGCTGGGTTGCCCTATTCATTCTTCCCCGCACCGAATCTTCTAAACGTTCTAATGCTAATCTTAATTGATCTTTTAATGAATCTGCTACGGAACAAATATGTTTATTCTTTAAGTGATCCATATCATCGAGGGTTCCTACTCCAATCCGAACTTTGATCAAATAATCTATAACAGCTAACATATCTTTTGGTAATGAAAAAATCTCATTTTTAGGTACATCAAGGTTAAGTTTCTTGTTCGAATTTATTCGACCAATCTTCCCTGGTTCAAATTTTGGTTGAGAGAATCTTTCTTGTGATTCTTCAGATATATCGGGAAATTTCAAATATTCATCTGTACCATATAATAGTTTGTAAAGTTCCGATATGGCATATTCCCTCGATTGAATATGTTTTGCCTTTGTTTTCCGAAAAGCGTCACTCGAGACATCGGGATAACAAACATTTTCTAAAATTTCTCTTGTATCCAAACCCATAGCTAATAATAAAAGTCAAATGGATATTCTCTGTTTCCTATTTATACGAACCCATATTCTGTTCTTCATATCAGGTTCTGATTTGAATCTTCCTCCACGATTTGAAATTATTGTGCCGGTATATATAGGATTCCCATTTGGATCCCGTTCCAGATTAAGGTAAATACCAGGACTTCGTAAAATTTGATTGATTACAACTCTAGCAGTTCCATTTACTACAAAAGTACCTTGGGAGCTCATTAAAGGAATATTCCCAATGTATACAGTTTGTCTTTTTATTCTCCCCCTTCCCTTTTGAGTCGATTGGGCTGGTACATATGACTTGGATGAATACGTAATGGACCCACATACGACATCTTTTTCTCCGATCAACGGTTCTATTAAGTAATATTGTTTACCAAATAATCGAAATTCAATCTCTTCATCTGCATCTTCGATAGAGGGAAAATTATTCGATTCTTCCATTAATCCCTGATCAACAAAACGATAAAATGCTTCCAATTGTATTTTTCCAAAATTAGGCAGTACAAAAATTTCCCCATTCTTTTCTAATACCATGTTGAATCTTCTCTTTCTTCTCTTTCCTCTTCTTTTCCCTATTTCCCTCTTTTCCCTTTTCTGTCAAGATGGAAATACGAAAACTCCATATTGATAAAGAAAATTGTACCGATCAATATAGTGGTAGATAGCAAATCGATATATTTTATTCTAATTTTGAACTAATTATGTTATGCGAGAGTAAAAAAAATACAGATTCTTAACTTGAATTAACTTAATAAGTAAAGGAAGGAATATTATTCCGTTTGAGAGGGGAGAGAAACAAACACTTGATTGAACCATTAATCATTCTTATAATACATTAACTTATATTTATTCTATTTATTACAATCCTAGGTCGAAGAGCAAAAAGGTTCAATTATGATACAGTGGAGGCGACATGGCCAAGTGGTAAGGCAGAGGACTGCAAATCCTTTATCCCCAGTTCGAATCTGGGTGTCGCCTGAAAATAAAATACAAATACAAAGAAGTAGTTTGGGTTGGCTATCATGTTACTTCTAAATATGAATTGTGTTGCTCCATATTATAGTCTGTCACATTATTCATATTCGGATTTTCATCATGAATAGACAACCCTACGTTAAGTATAAATCAATTCTGGAATAAAAGCAAGTTTTTATATATTTCTTGCCTCAATAATCTTAAATTCCTTTAATATTGCTTATAGAATCCAAAATATAGATTATATTAAAATTAATTTTATTCAATACTTGGCGATATTAATAGCTCTTCATATTATCAGTATAGAATAAATCATCATATAATATTATTTCTATATTTCTACATGGAAATAATATAGATTTTTTCTTCTATTCGAGGATTAAAAAGATAAGGAGAATCTTTACGGATATAGTTAATATTGCTTGGGCTGCTTTGATGGTAGTTTTCACATTTTCTCTCCCACCTGTAGTACGGGGAAGAAGCGGACCGTAATTCCCAATTATAAATAATAAATTTATTAAATCATTATTGAATATTTTTTTTTAATAATGATTTAATAAATAATTTTATGGGTATGGAAAAATATTTTCATAATTTTATCTATTTTCTATTTTTTTCCCTGCAAGAAATATATGAGGTATAATCAATTCCCTCCCATTTTCCATAATATAAAGACTTTTTTTTTATTCCCATTCCGAATTCAAAGTTTTGATAGATCAATTTTTTTTTCAACCAAGTTAATAGGTTAAGAAAAAAATATTTATATTTCTCATAATAGAAATTGGTTATATTATTTTTAATACTACGTAAATGTAGACTTTCCGTAATATAAGAAATAGCAGTTCCGCTTAGAAGCATTTGGGATAATAGAAGAATAGGATCTAAACGCCAACCCTGGAAAATAAAAATTCCTCCACATAATAATCCGATGGAAGAGAAAAGGAAATCGTAATATTGGGATAGGTTGATTCCTTGTTCGCCCCCCCTGAAAACCATATATGATATTTTAATCTCTGTATGGCTTAAGTAAAAGATTATGAAAATAACATATCGTTTTTACCCTAAATTCAAGTGAGTTTTTATATAACTTCTTGGATTGTCTCTAACCTGTTCAATTAATTTATATTCCAAAAATTTTTATTATTCTCAAGAGATCCGGTTTATTTTATATGTACTTATCACATTCTTCTATAAGAAGGATTATCATTGGGCTCATGGTATACTCCGTTGGTTTCACCATTCCCTTCTCCGGAGGAAAGAGAATTAAGAGTTGACATAAAAATGATGTTTTTCATTTTTTTTATTTATCAATCGATCCAAATAAAATTTTAGTAAATTTTGTTTTCGAAGTAATTTATAATATTAAACTATGTTAGCCATAGATTATCTATTTCATTCTATAGAGAATAAATCTTTTCTTCTCCCCTTCTCAAGTTTCATATTAAATATTATTAGTTAATATGTTGAATCTCCTGAGCGAAATATCTTTAAGTACATTCAAAATCACACCTCTAGATACATTAGGTTCCCTTTCTCTAAGGACGTACAAAAGTATGCCTACCGACACTAGTCCTACCCCCACCGTAGTACTAGGACCATACTCCATATGAATCATATAATAAATAACACGTAAGTTAGAAAGGACTATATTCGTTGGGGGAATATATTCTATTAAAATCCCCCGATATAGTTTTTTTGAATTCAATGAATATTTGCAATGATGTATGTAATTATCCAGAAAAAACTTGGACTTCTTCTATCATTCTCTCATAAGTCAATATTAAATTGAGAATGAATTTAATTGCTTTGACTGGCTGTTTTTACATAAGGTATAGGTGGGAAGGCAGTGGGAATGAGAATGAACAGTGCAGTAGCAATAAATGCGAGGATATTTACTTCCATAATCTCATTATTTATCTTATTATTTAATAATATTTTGAAGGGGCTCAAAAATCTCATCCGATAAAGATTATAAATTTTTTATTCTTCAGAGATTCATAATGAATATAATCAATTCAATTTCTTTGGGAGATACAATCAATCTCCTTAAATTCAACGAAACCCCATATAAGTCTGATCCATTATCTAATATTAAATGAATAGTATAACACAAGACAGCTTTCTGATCTACAACATAAGATTCTTCATCTGAAAAAGCTCATTTTCTGTTTACTATACTTTTACTCTCTATCTGTCACACTCATTATCTACATACCATCTATGTTTATAGTATACTGCATGTAGTATCGTATAATATATATGAATTTGGTGATTCGGGATAAATGAAATAAATACTTCATTCCCCAGTCAATCTATTATAAATAAATCTTAATATTGAAATAATATCGAACCAATTTCATTATTTCACGGTTCATTTGATAGAGTCTCATTTCGATAGTATGCCTTGAAGAGGACTCGAACCTCCATGCTTTATAGCACAAGATTTTGAATCTCGCGTGTCTACCATTTCACCATCAAGGCTTTTAATAAATATTATACTTGATCCAAATTCAAAAACATAGACTAAGTTAAGTATTTTATTATTATTTTATTAATCATCGAAAATTGTGTTAGAATGATTAATTGATAGAATTCTATTTAATTTTATCGATTTTCATTATCTATACATAAGATCTAACGCAGTATAATTAGTATATATATATATATATACTAATAGAAGAATTGATTGTTGAAACTGAATTTCCGACCAACAGGGGAGAAATAACATAGACTCATAAAACTAATTCACATTTACAATCCGAATTATAAGATAAGTTCATTTATTTCTCGATCTCCATTTTTCTATCAGAATAAAGATTAATCTCCAAAGTTAATTTTCTAGGAAAAAGAGTATTCAGCTATTAATTAAATGACTTAAATAAATATTATCCTGGGCAATAGTAATAATGGGATTCATTATTACTCCCAATATGGTAGATGCTACTGCACAAAACATCATACCGAGTTCAATAAAACTTTTTGATATTAAGGAAGATTTGGAAATTTTATAATTTGTTACATAAGGAGTTATTTCTTTGTCCCGTTCGGTTATTAACAACCCAATGGTTCTCAAATAATAGTATATGGAAATAACACTCATAAAAGGTCCTATCGAAACTAATAAATATAAACCTGCTTGCCATCCACACCAGAATAAATAAAGTTTTCCGAAAAACCCTGATGGCGGGGGAAACCCTCCCAGAGATAATAAACATAGAGTGAAAGAAAGAGCTAGCAAAGGATCTTTTATATATAATCCAGCATAATCTCGAATGTTATCTGTTCCCGTACGTAAACCAAATAATATGATGCAAGCAAAAGTTCCTAAACTCATAAAGATATAAAATAGTGTGTAAGTTAACATGCTTGCATATCCATTTGAGTTTCCAGCAATTATTCCAATCATAATATATCCAATTTGACTTATTGAAGAATATGCAAGCATGCGTTTCATGCTCGTTTGAGTGATTGCAATCAAATTGCCTAATATCATACTAAGAATAGCTAATATCTCTAAAAGGAAACGCCATTCGTCCGATGAGAAGGAAAAAATAATATTGAGTATTCGAATAGCTAAAGCTAGAGCAGCTACTTTCGAAGCAGCGGAAAGAAGAGCAACAACTGGGGTTGGGGAGTCAGAGTCGGAAAGAATATAATTATTCGCTCTTTCCTCTCATTCAGAACCGTGCATGAGACTATCATCTCACACGGCTCCTAAGTAATAAAAAGTAATTTTGTTTTTACTTATTACCCTCCTCGCGTATGCATAAGATATAATAATTTATGAATTTGTACAAAGAATTACTAATCTTTAACTTTTCGAGGAATCCTTCATCGATGGTTTTCATACCGAGGTGCTGATCTGTTCCATCTCTCTTATATTTTTTGAGAGTCTATCTAAAATAAATAAAATAAAAAAAGTAGATTCGATAGAAAACCATCTGTTTTATTCGTTATCAATAGCCATAGATTGTTATTCTAGGGTGATCCATCGGTCGGCGGATGCTTCTCTGTCCTAATACACTCGTAGTCTTTGGAGGATTAAAACTAACTATGTAGCATCTACACAACGGAAATTATTGAATCTCTTTAATGCGCCACTATCCTGATTCTTTGTAGAAACTACCCATAATAACTAAACTAACTTGCAAAAAATATTTATTCAAAAATATTAAATGCTTCTCACTTTGCTTTACCTTAATTGTTCATTATTCGAACGAAAGTGTTATGTTATAAGAACCTTGGTAAAAGTTGTGTTTTAATCCGAGTGAGGATAAAAGTTTATTTATTCCGCATGTCTGTAGATCTCTTTCCATATTCAATATGGGGTAAAAAAGAAGTATCTATTTGTTATACAAATGAGAGAATGATTGAACGAATCGCACTCCTTCATATACGTCAGGGGTCCATTGATGAAAGGGAACCAGAGAGAGCTTGAATCCAATTCCTACCATTATGCATATGAGTGCAACCAAAGTTCCTGGAGAGTTATACATTTGTGCATCTAAAAGTCCATTTATTATTCTCTGAAGTTGAATTTCTCCCCCAGATAAACCATATAACCAAGAAAACCCGTAAGCCGAGATAGAAGAACTTGTTCCACCCATAAGTAAGTATTTCATAGTTGCTTCATTAGATCTTGCATCTCTCTTGGTATATCCGGATAATGAATAGAAACATAAACTTGAGCATTCTGGAGCCACAAATATAGTTACTAAATCGTTAGCACCACACAAAAACATTCCTCCCAAAGTAGCTGTTAATATGAGCAATAAAAATTCCATTATGGCCATTTTTGTACATTGAATATACTCCACAGATAGGGGAATACATAATGCTGAACATAATAGAATCAGAGATTGAAAAATTTCGTTAAAGGTGTCTGTTCGGAAATTACCCGAAAAGCTAATTATAGGTTCTTCTTTCCATTGAAGAAACAAGACTGTTATGCTTATCATCAAACTTGCAAAGGAGACAAAATATAACCAAGGTGTATCTTTTTCGGAAATTAAATCTATTATTAAAAGAATGATTAAACTAGAAATTAAGATACATTCCGGTAAAATAGTACTTCCGTATGAGAAACGCAAATCAAACTCTAATTTCATAATATCTTTGAGATATAATTCAAATGAAATATCAATTGATTTCGTATATTATACGCCAAATAAAGTAAATTGTTTCGCTCAAAAACTTAGTTCATCAATATCAATATTTTCGAATCGTTTTCAATTCTCATGAAAAATAGGTCATAATAGTTAAAAAAATTTTTTTGATTCAAATACAATGTTAATGTAAAATTAACATTATGATATTTCTATTTTTTATGTAAGCCTTTCGGCTCACGTTCCTTCCAATTTGATATCATATATTCCTTAGTTTAATTGTTATTAATCTTTTTATTTATATGAACGGAAATTTGCAAAAGCTCTATTGGCCTCTGCCATTCTATGAGTCTCTTCCTTTTTACGTACAGCATTGCCATTATCTCTGGCAGCATCCATTAATTCAGAACTTAGTTTAAAAGCCATACTTCGACCTGGACGTTTTCGAGATGCCCCCAATAACCAACGAATAGCAAGTACTTTTCCCCGTGTAGATCCTATTTCAGTGGGAACTTGATAAGTGGACCCACCCACACGTCTCGCCTTTACTGCTACATTGGGAGTTACTTTGCGTATTGCTTGACGCAAAACGGATAGTGGATTGTTTTTCGTCCTTCGCTCAATATTCACCATGGCATTATAAAGAATTCCATAAGCCAATGATTTTCTCCCGTGCTTAAGAATATGGTTAACTAACATGTTGACTAATCTATTACGATAAACCGGATCAGCTTTCGCATCTCTTTCTCTCGCATTACTTCGACGTGACATGAGTACGAGAAATAATTTATTATTAGTAATTTCTCTCATTAAAGTTAGGGATTAATGATTCATTTCGGCCTTCTCACTCCATATTGTAGGGTGGATCATTCATTCGAGTCGCGAAGGATCTCCCTCCAAACCGTACATACGATTTTCATCGAATACGGCTTTCCACTTCACTATATACAATAGATTTTAAATCATACATTACGTATATTAATAGAATATCTATTTGTACGGAATGATATTTACTCGCTTTCGATCGAGTATCCGTTTCCCATTTTCCGTTACAGTTGGAAATCTTGTATTTCGTGTATCTATACAATAAAATCTTCAGGTTTAAAAATAGTGTTGAAGAATCAGTGCTTGGAATTATTGCTATCTGACCTTAACTTGTTCTAATAAAGTAAAGTTTCTTTAACCCCCCGTTAACGCAGGGAAACTCCCCAGGTAATGTGTCATAATAATTAAACCCTAGATCTAGATATATAATTTAAATCAATTTCATGGTTTTATTTATTGTAGCCTGCTCTGGTCCCCTTACGAAACTTCCGTTATTGGGTTAGCTACATAATCTACATGTTCCTAGCAATTAACATGGCATCGTCATGGAATGATGCAAGTCTTAGATAATAATACAACGCACTAGAACGCCCTTGTTGACGATCCTTTACTCCCACAGCATCTAGGGTTCCTCGAACAATATGATATCTTACACCGGGTAAATCTTTAACCCTTCCTCCTCTCACTAATACTACTGAATGTTCTTGCAAATTATGGCCGATACCTGGTATATAAGCGGTGATCTCAAATCCAGAGGTTGATCGTACTCTAGCGACTTTCCGTAAAGCGGAGTTTGGTTTCTTTGGGGTCGTAGTGGAAGAGTCGACGGATAAGTTACCTTTACCGTCACTCCATAAAACCGTACGTGAGATTTTCACCTCATACGGCTCCTCGTTCGATCTCCTGACCATGAAAGTTTTGATTTTCCATTAATTCTTCAAATATTTATTCATTACAGCACGATCTCTCTTTCAGATTTTGTTTGAATTCGATATTAAATTATTACTTTTTATTATTTTAGAGAGTAATAGAATTACATATTAACTTATCATTCCACATTGAATATTTTGTTAGATTAGATGTAGCTCCAGATATTATATTATTTCTCCCAATAGCGAATTCCATGAGATTGACGGGTTAGTGTGAGCTTATCCATGCGGTTATGCACTACCCAAATAGGAATCAATTTTCATAAAGGATTTGGTTCGGCTTTCGTGCTCCGGTTCGGTCGGCATGCGCTGCCCGGTTTCGATGACCCAAGTTAAAGGGGGATATCTATATCGGATCGGATACGTTCTGATCAAGGCCCGCGAATAACGAACGGTAAAGGCAGCTCTCTCTCACGGCCCGGCCTTTCTTCTCTTCCGCGATGAATTGCTTGCAAAAGCCCTACATTTCTTTTCTCTCCCCCTCCGTGCCGTGGGCTGAGGAGGAAGTAAGGGCTCGGTGGGAAGAGGATCGTATCACGAGAGAGCAAGGGAGTCAACCT